TTCTACTATAAACTTAATCCCCTTATTCTATACAACATATATAGTAAATTACTACCATATAGTATAAAAGAATATTTAAGATTATGGAGGAATTGAACCTCATACTAATGATTTGCAATCAAAGTGTAAATCCATTTACAACATAATCTTTTTATATTAATTCCTAATATAAAAAACTATTTTTTTTCTCTACTAGATCTTCTTTCTACTTCTATTAAAGTATTCTCTATAATACTTGATACCGGTACTATAATTAAGAAGTATGAGAAATATAGAATTGTGCACACTTGGCCTAATTCTATATACGGACTTTCTACGTGTTTAGCACCTAATTGCATTAATATTAAGAAGTTTATTACAAATGTATAGAACATAATTTTGCTAATGGGTCTGAATTGTAAACCTTTAGTTAAACCTAAATCTGCTTTAGGTAATAATAGAATTATTATTAATGAACTAAACATAGCTATTACACCTAATAATTTATTTGGTATAGATCTTAATATTGCATAAAAAGGTAATAAATCATTAGTCAATAGAAATATTTTTTTTATGGTAGTTTTATTTCTTTAAAAGGTTTTACTAAATTTAAATATATAAATACGGGGTTTATTGTCTTTGTTATAGTGTATAGAACATTTTAGATTAAACTTGTCTTGTAAAGTATACAATCTATCTTGATCTGTAATACAAAATCTCTAAACACTTCTCATTCATAATTAAGAATGCTAGGCTACGAGCTGTTAACCTAAGTTTATATTTTATGGTACAGTTTATAACAATTTAGTTCTATTATCCACTATTGCACAATACATAATCAAAATATTATTTATGTTTTACTGCGAGCATAAACTAATCTAGAATTACCAGTTGTTATAATAAAATTACTATTAATATTTATTTATTTTGTTGAACGTGTAGCTCTCTGGCTATACATAAAAATAAATTTATTGACGATTATTAAGTTCAGAATATTTCTATTATGATTGGACTATATCTTCAATTATAAATTATAATTGTCTCGTGCATAATCTCTGAAGATTTCCTAAAGGTTATCCTGCTGATCGTCATGTTTAAATATAGGCTATGCATATAAGCAGCCACACTCCCAGCAATTCTCGAGATTTTCGAATGACATTTATTTACCCATATCATTCTGGTACACAATTTTGTTATCGATAGGCTATTTATGCTATACTTCTTTACGTTACCATAAAGTTCAGACTATGTCATTACCCCTGTAAAATCTACTTAGGATAAAAGGTACTATATAGTCGTTGGACGTCCAGTCTCTTCTAATTATAAAAAATAATGTATATACATTATAATTCCATTTTATAATCCAACCCACCAAGAGAAAGTTTCGCTACAAATTTTCTGTACCCAGATTTTCTTGTATTTCTCCCTTTTTTTTTATTTAATATATTATTAAATGCGACTGACTCTTAAGCTTTTAATTTATTATCTTTCAATCAATTATCTAATGTAGCATTTCTATAATTTATAGCATTATTATATGCTTCATTTCAATTTTCATGTTTAACAAAGAAATATTTAGATTTAGGATTAGTGCTAATTTTACCACATATCCCTTTTATTTATATTTACTTATAAAATAGCCAGGTATTAGATTAGTATCAAAATACTTATTTACTCTCGATACTAAATTAGTATAATTATCTAATCTTGAATTAGAATTAAACACATCAATATTTGTATAAAATGGATAACAATATTAAATTAGCTTGTCTTCAATATTTTACTTTTCCAGACAAGATACAAGTAATGTTTAGTAAATCTAATTGATCTTTTTTATTATAATAATATAAGTAATAAACTTTGCTGATAATAATTTAATAGATCTGTGATTATCGATAGAAAGACATACTACTTGTCTAGTCTGGTTGTCCACCATACGTAGCTGCCTCTTTATATTCACCGATATTCCATAATTATTTAAATATACCTGTATTAATTTAAAGAGTTTTAAATTATCTTCTTTTGACTTATTCTAAATTGAGGTATATATCACGGTAAACTCATTTTATCATTTAATCTTAATCTATAATTAAAACTACCATCTCCTAAAAAGAATCCCTGTATAAATAATAAACTAATAGCTGGTGATTTTGTGCGAAGCCTCGTAATAGATTTAAGATATTTAATATAATAGCTATGATCTATATTTTCTATATTATTTAATGGTACATCTTTATCTTGTAATACTAATTCAATTTTGTTTTTTAAGACTATTTTTCTTTTACTATTAAATTATATATTAAATATATTCTTTTTATTATATTATCTATTCTTACCTCATAGTATGTTTATTAGCTTTACCATTTTGTGAGTAATATAAATTTGTTGTAAATAAACTAAACCTATTTGTTTATCTCCGAGGGTATTCATTTATTTATTATATGATTTCAATTTTTACTAAATATTTTGATATGTAGTTTTCCTGCACTAGTAATAGTTATAGAATAATTTAACTCAATTGATTATTTAATTTTTTGAAAAATTCTATGGATTCTTGTGAAGCATTTAGAGATATAAAGACAATAGGAGTAAATAGAGAACTTTTAACGTTTTCAAAATAACCACCTACATGCCCTTCAGCTTGAAATAAACCATTAGCTAATAATCTAAAATTTTCATCTTTATCTTTAATTTCTTTATTATCATTTAAAATTTTTAATAATTGATCTTTCGACATCTCGCCTTCCAATAAATTTTTACTTATTTGTGATATTATTGCTATCGCGGCTGGTGTTTGCATAGGGTTAGCCATTATGTAATTTTCGGAGTCACCTAATACATTAGGCATAAAGAATACAAAAATACTTAAAACAAATATAAATATAAATATAGTTATTAAATCTTTGAATAAGTAGTACGGTGCGAAAGGTATTCTATCATAATAACCTGACACACCTAAAGGGTTACTTGCGTAACAAATTCGACTGTACATTAAGCATTCTATAAAGAACACCCACCGGTGTCCCAGTCTGTAGCGACCTAACTAAAAAGGCCGACGGTCTGGTATTAATCTTTGACCGTTTTCACCTGGCATTGCCAAACCTAAATATCGTATAGATATTCTGATTTAAGTCCCCTATCGAAAACTTAGAGATTCAAGGTTGAATCTCTCGACTATTTCTATATATATATTATAATCCTAGCTTGTAAAGCATACTTGGTACCATTTACGGCAATACTAATTTTCTTAATCTTGTTTAATATATAATTGATAATTTTTATGTAAACTACTTTTTAAATTAAACTTTGAATCTAAAGTTACTGGCAAAAGTTATACCTTTGTGATAGTAGCTATTCTCACACCTTCAAGCACCATTATTGAATATAAGTTTATATAAATCTAATCAGAGGGACAAAGCTACTAGCCCCTTAAGGCAAATCTTAAATAAATTACCGTATTGTTATGTAAAGCCAACCCCCCGGAGGGGAAGCAATTTTTAGCGCAGCTCTGACTCTTTTTTACTATAAATTTATATCTACCTTTAAAGAGTGCAATACTCTTTAAATATCTTATAACTGTAGTATGGGAAATTTCTAACGCGGTGGCTGCTTGTCTTATCGTAGAGTAAAAAGTTGTTTCATTTGTTAAAACATTAATAACTTCTAAGGGGGGGGGGTGACCCTTTTTTAGATTAATAAATGTTCTCGCCGCCTTTCTTTAAATTCTTCCGAACGATTTAAATTAAGTGCAGCAAACTTAGCCAAATGTTCCTCTGAAGAAATTCTTCTATTTCTTTAAATTTAGCTATAGTATTGTTTAAACCTAAAGAATAACCTGCTTTATTATACTCTGGTTTAAGCAAATCTAAATATCTTTGTTCTCTAACACCTTAGGATCACAATATTCTAAAACCTCTAGTTTAAAACTTCTATGGCCGTGTTTAAGTAATGCATAATATATCCTACTTTAAGTTTTTAAACTTTCTCTTTTTAGACAAGTTATTGATAAATAATATGAAAATCTTTTACCTAAATTAGAAGAGCTTCCGATATATGTTTTACCTGTTATTAAGTTTGTTCAACGATAAATTCCAGCCTTGTTAAGATTTTCTTTGTATATAGTATATCTTAAATAAAGACAGGGCTTACTGTATGAAGCGAGGGCTTCAATGGATAAGTCTTCTGAGTTATTAGGATTCTTACTGGAATAGAATCTTTTATTTAAGTTATTAATACTTACTTTATTATAATTTAACCTGTACCAACTAGTACATGGTATATTGTAAGAAGATATTACCAGGTCTAACTTTTTTTAGGAGTATTAATACTGTGTAATAATTTTGGTTATTCTTATATTTATTGCATACTAATCCAAAAGAATCTTTAAGAGCCTTTATCAATATATCTGAATCCTTACCCCTAACTCTATATTTCCATTTATAATTTACCCTGACCGGTAATTATTCCAACGACTGTCCCATCTAGATGAGATTCAAACAGCTAACGCCAAAGGTGTTAATAATTCAGATATATTTTTAGGTACCACTTTCACCTTATTAGTATAAAACAATTTATATATTCACATTAAACTTGAAAAGCTTAGAGTACCAAAACGATATCCTAGGATTCCTTTGCTCGCAAATAACTGGTAAGTTTTTAGTACTATAACCCCTATCGCCGAAAAAACTATGTAGCCAAAATATATATTCTTTATGCTTTACTTGCTGTTTAAATTTTATTCTTACACCCCCGTTTTGTATTCTATCGCCTCATCCATCCCCTAATAATGAACCTACTATAAGCGAAATAACCTCTTCATTGTGAGGTCCGATTCGTTTACAGGATTAGGTAATATAAAAGCCAAGGTTGTTTTAAAAAGGGGTTTCATATATAGAAATTTCGGGCCAAATAACCTAGACCCTGCGGATTCGTGCACAGCTATTAAGTGCATTAAAGCTAATGCTGCTAACGCAAATGGTAAAACAAAGTGTAAAGCGAAAAATCTGTTTAAAGTTGCATCATTAACAGAACAAATTGATCGTTACACTCAATAAATTTATTTATTGTTCGGACTATATCTTGATCTATATTACTTATTGTAATCTTTTTCGCCAAAGCTTTAGATCTCCTGCGTATAGTCTCTGAGAAAAATACTTCTGCAGATTGTTTATTTGCTAGATTTTCCTGCATTTAGCTGGATTTTTTACACTACGTCTCCGCTGTGTGGTTCACCTGTTATATGTAAACCTCCTCAAATGATTTCTTAAAAGATAACTTCACAGTTATTGAAAGACTATGTCTTCAACCCTTAGGCTGTGAGGTTTTAGCAGTCGTTGAACATTATTTGATATTTATATATCAAATCTTTGTTGCAGATTTTATTAAGAGGTATTTATAATACGTCCCTGCAATTTTCCTCATTAACTTGGAAAGGATTTATACTTCCCAGGAGCTCATTTATACAAGCTTTCTGTTTAAGCTTTTTATTTTTCTAAACTCAACTACGTCTTGCCCTATTCAAGGTATAGCACTAATTAGGTTAGTAATACAAAATTACCTTTTGGCGATTGATTTAACTAATTTTTTTATAAGAATCTAGATTAGAGTAAGCTTTTATATAGTTGGCTACTATTATACCTTCTTTATTTATTACTGGTTTACCATCATTTAATCTTGTTGTAATAGTCATATTACTTACATGAAGAAATTTAGCACACGATTAGTAAAATAATTAAAAGAACCATTTAAAAAGTAAGCTTTTATAATATAAGCGGATCTAATATATTTTTTTGCTCTACCTTCAGAGTCGATATCTATTAAAGGCTCTGATTTTATTAACAAATCTAATTGAGATTTAAAAGTTTTATATATAGGGAGGCTGCAGCATGTAGATAATCTATTGTTGTTCATACTATCACCTAATTTTATTATTAACTGTTTCAGTTAAATATTTACCTTCTAATATTAAATGAGCTATTGTTCTAAATAGTCTTGATGTTTTTTAGTTCTAAATTTGATATCATCTAAATTAATATATTATTAATAAAATCGATTTGATAGATTTCTAAGATAGAAATAGGCCTATTGTTTCCTTTTACCTTTTTATTATAAATGTTAATTAATTTAGTTGTACTACCTAACATGTAGGAATGTTCATCCAATAAACTTAAAATATGTTCACAAATTTTTACTTAAACTCCTCTATTTATTGTAGTAGTGACAAGTGAAAGATGCACTGTCATATCTTGTTTGTTTAAATAAAATGACCCATCTCCTTCTAATAGACCAATTACCTGTAATTTTTATATTGTGATTTGCTGGTAAAATAAAATTAACTCTATTAGAATTCATACTTTGTTTCAGTTCAAGAATATGTTTGTTCTCTCCCACTAGATTTTTAAATAAAAAGAATGCCTCTTTAAAATTTAAATAATCCAAATATTTAGCAGTATTTAATGGAAATTTCTCAAACAAGGGTATTAATATAGTTTCAATATCGCTTAATTGAGATATTGTAAATACTAATAGATCTCTTTCAGTATTTAATCTCCCACATTCTAAAACTTCTCAGTCGTCTTTATGCAAACCGATTCTAAACACGAATTCAAAACCACCAACTTCTCGTTTTTCATTTTTTCTAGTTCTTATTAAAAAATTAGATTCTGCTTCACAAAGGCCTATTCTATAGATTTAGTATCTATAGATAATTTTGGGTATTCTTTCTCGACACCTTTCGATATATTATTATCTTTATTACTTATTGCTATGCTTAGCATGGAATAAAAGTTTTATAATATTTTGATAATGCGATTAATACATTTTATGACCGACAATCTAGTATATATGTAGATACTAATAAATTTACCTTAAAGGCGGAGATGGCGAGTCTCCTAACACTAACTCTCGTTAATGTATTGGACTATCTTTTCATATTTTTGTGTGCGTGGCTGCATATATGTAAACCTTAACACTTTATAAAAAACGTATCACGTATAGTCTCTGAAGAATATATATCATTAAATTTAATATAAATTCCTGCTGATTGTCTTGTCGGAGTTTCCAGCAATTAGTGATATTTTACTACAGCTATTACTTTGCCTGTTTAACTGTAGCCAAATCTTTCTTATATTAGTAACCCCCACCCCTGTACTTTAAATATAATTTGATTCCGACTGTACATTAAGCAGCTTTTCAGTCACCCACTAGTGAACCAGTCTGTAGCGAGATTTTTATTTCCCGACGGTCTTTATTCTATTGACCGTTTTCACTAATGTTGCCGCAAAGTTTAATAACTTTCCAACTATATATAACTAATAATAAAATCAAGCCTGAAGCCCTTTTGATCTCCTTCCTACCCTTACTCCGCAACCCTTCTAGCCAAGATTATTCTGATTTAAGCATAGTTCAATATTGTATTTACCCTTATGCGCGGCCTAGAAGACGTGATACGGCAATGGGCGTAGTATGCCACACGCAATAACAACTTGTCATACCCCCTTCACTCTATACCACACCTTGCAACTTCAACCTGAAGCTTAGGCTCTACAGCAAAGGCAGGGCATAGCCAATATCCGTGAATGCTAGACTTGAATAACTTAAAGCTCCATCTCAGTCGACCCGACTGAGTAAACATGCTAGCTCCGGCGCTGTAGCTAGCCACAGGTTACGGCTTTTATTAATTGCCCACTAGCACTGAGATTACCCCCCCCCTAGGGCCTCGAACTGGGCTAGTTAAATTTTGAAATGATGTATTGATTCACTGGCGGCTAAAAGATAACTTTAATTCTATATAAACTTTATTCAGCCTTATGCGTGTGATGCTTAATTTTTTTTTTATTAGTTATACATTTGAGGCAGTTGTGCTTAAAACCACCATATTCTCTATTATTTAACCTTCTACCTGATATACATTTATTATATTAACCTATAATTTCCATATACCGCTTACTAGTTTTTAGTTTTGTAAGCCATAAAAGATACTGGTCTAGTTTATATCCATATAATGAATGATTACTCTTAGACGAATTACTTGTTTTATATTTTTTTTTGATGTTAAACTCAACTGATAGCTATTACTTGAATCTGGCTTAAGATTTTTAGGTTGTTCGCCTGTAATTAAGCTGTTATTAAAAGATTGACGTTATATTTTGTCTAAGTTGAAAGAAAGCACAACCACTATTCTTAATGCCAAAATAACCTTATGCTATTGTAAACCCTACTATTCAATTAGAAAAATAAGATAATTTTTATAAATCCGCAACTTCAGGTTTGCTTAAGCCCACAGGTCCTGTAAAATTTACATCTTCTCATCGTATAATAGAATTTTCTAATATGTAATTTGCTAAAGCGTATTGCTTTGCTCGCTGATAAGTTAAGAAATTTAAATTATATTCTTTCATTAGTGGTATTCTAACTGTTAACAAATCTTTTTTAGAAAATATAACTCTCACTTGTTATCTTCCCACTGACATATTTTCCCTACACCTCTACGAAATATTCTAATAATTTTAAATCTCTAATATGTACATTACTAGCTAATCGTATTCTTATAGTACTCTTTACAAGACTTTTAGTTTTTCTATTATATTGGTTTTGTTCCCCTATATCAAAATAACCATCACCATCCATAAATCCTATAAACATAGCCATAAATCTTTTATCCGGTTTACTATTTAAATTGTAAACAGTAGAATACGATAATTTTTATTTTGCTCTACCTCAGAGCGACATCTGGCCGTACGGTAGCACATAACCTAAAAATCCTATACCCATCATAAGTATAAGCATTATAGCTCCAATAACTCAAGCTAGAGTTCTCGGAGCTCTGTAAGATCCGTAATAAAAACCTCTTCCTATGTGCAAATACACTAAAAAAAAAAATGCTGATGCTGTATTACTGTGTAAGTAACGTATCAATCAACCATTATTTACGTCCCTCATAATCATTAGATTATTTACAAATATTTATTTATATTTCATTAATCCCTACGGGTAGATGAAAATATATACTTATTTTTATATAGTCTATTGGTATCCATATATCCATTACATGTGTTACTACTAGGTTTCAATCCTAAAGCTTTATGAGCCAAGAAGCAAATGGAGAACCTTCAACCAAACCTTCGTTTGTATATATATACACAACTCAAGGATTATCTGTTTTATTTGCTATTCTAAATTTTCGCACATTATCTATATGAATAGTTTAAGATTAAAAGGGGGTTCTATTATAGAAAGATTTTTAAATCTTTCAAAAATATTTTCAATAGCTTTATTTATATCTTCTATAGATTTATTTTTATTATCGTGCGCCGTGCTATATCTTTTGTTTAGAAGATCTGAAATATCTAAAAATAATTTTCAGTTAAATAATAATATCCTTTATAGCTTTATTGAAAATCTAGAGATTTTCGAGTATACATTTTAGAATATATATTACTAACTACTATCCAAATTACATTCGTTCTAATATTTGTAGCATTAGTTACATTTATCGGTGATATTTTTAGGTATGTCTGAGTTAGATAATTCAGTTAAAAAAGTTACAATCGCATTTAAACTTTCTTGACTAGTAATTTTCTGAGCTACTTGAAAATATAATGAAGAACCAGTTTTAATCCCAAAAGTTCCTTCAGCTACCTGGAATCCAATAAGAGGGTTTATTATAATTTGAGGTCTTGTTACATATTCTACCTAAGTTAATGCCAGTTTTAAGTAATAAAATCTTTTCTCTATCAGAATTTGTAAGATTACCATTAATACTTTTCGCTTTAATAAGAATAGCAGTATGAAAATCTTGGAAATCTAATTTGTGTGTAAAGGAAAGTTCTCAAATATAGGGCATAATACGTCTTTTAACTCCGAAAATCTTTCTACTATAAATGCACAGCTATTTCTATTTTGTTCTATAATAACTTTACCTATCTTTAATTTAGATTTAATAATATTCACAGCTTCTAAGTCGTCAATATGTAAATTTATTTTAAATCTAAATCTAATATATGTGCGATTTAATGTAATGGAAAAGCACCCCTCTCCATCTGTAAACCCTGAAAATCAAAATATAAACTCTTTATATAGTAGAAAAGTTTCTTTTTGTAGTAAAAGCTATATTATGCAATTTAGTAATAGAACAAGACTCCATTTTATTTTTATAACCCCATATACATTAAATGTATATTACAAAGTAAGCATAGATAAATAATCATAATTTCTTTTCTTTTCAGAAAAGGTTGGACTATATCATCTATCTTAATCTAACTATAGATTAGTAGTCAGGTGTATAAGTCTCTGGAGATCCATTATTACTAATGGTTTCCTGCCGATTGTCTTATAAAATTTCATATAAATAAGATTTTCCTGCAAATATACCTAATTTTTCGAGCACACCATGAGATAGTTTTTTTATCTCTTTTGTAGAATTAACCTTTATACTTATAAATCTACCCTTGTTTAAGGTCAGATACGTCACGCTTTAATACGAGGCGCAAGCCCTTATATTCCATTATACTTCCTTTGTCTAGTCTTCGGATAATTGTACGACTGCCTACTTTAAAAAATAAAGCTCAATTTTTTATAGAAATAAAATTAAATAGAACTTAACATCTAAAGCTCTAACACCTATATTACCCCTTAAGTTCCTGTCGATTTTATCAATATTTTCCCGTCAGCCTGCAATTTGAAGGGGTGGATAATAAATTTAAGATTCTTTTATCAAGGTTAGCTTTAGTATCTTCATCCTTGCTAATTTTACTTGTAGACAATTATTCATCCTATTAGCTATTAGAGATATTACTTCTTTCCCCTCTTCTGTAAAATGTTTACCTTGATTTTTTATTTCCAGGGCTAACTTTCAGTCTTGGTAATCTAAATATTTCTTACTTAATCAAGTTAAATTGTCCAAAAAAGGTACAAGAACATTACTTAAGTAAGTCTGTCTTATATGAATTGGCCATGGGTTTATAATTGACATCTTTGGCCTTACTATCTTCCATAGTATTTACTATATTAGTATCTACACGAGTTATGTTAAATTTTCCTATCCCCGAGGGGGATCGTAATTGTCTCAAATATTGTTTTATAGCCTCTAAAACCTTTAATTACACCGCAGTAAGCCATAATCCCTAAATTGTTCGGAAATCCTGGGTTACTTCCGAAAAATTCCCTTCAATTAAACCCCCCCCCCGGGGGGGGGGGGGCGGGGTAATTTTTATCAGGTGTCCTGCGGCTTGTTCAAAATTTACTCGCTTTTTATTCATTTGAGACTTTATCTCTAGAAGTGTTTGAGTAAGTTCTCTTGTAGAGGTTTTCCTATTAGTATATAGCTCATACCCTTTTTTTAACATAATGTAATTTAAATTTTTAGTTGTGTTTAAAGGATTATTATCCAAAACATTAAAAATTTTTATAGATACAATATAACTTGAAAAATGGCCTCCTTCGTGTACACGACCTACTCCAGCAGCTATATATTTAAAACTTACTCTATTGCAGCTGTACACGGCGAATCATTAAGTTTTTATTACCTTTGAAAGCAAAAAAACTATTTTTCGCCAGCCTACGCTGAATAGTTCTTCTTGAAACCTCAAACATTAAAGCACATTCTTCTACCGAGGTGAATGAATAGACAACTAAACCTTTTTCATCTATAACCTCGAAAATATTACTGTGGCTAATATGGGATGAACAAGGTTGTTTCGCAATCTTGTTAAATAAAACCCCACTATTAAGCGGTGGGGCTAGTCCTGTGGTATCCTGTTTTATTAAGTCCGTAGGCAGGGTAGAATAATCTACGTTACTTATAGAGACAATCTTTAATATGTATCTATCTTTAAGTAATCCCCCTTTTTTTATTCTATAATCTATTGCAACACGAGAATAACCCAAGGCCTTACTAGCGGCTTTTATTGAACTATATATAACTTCAGTCTGGGTTTGGTTATCAAAAACTGAAAGTCTGATACGGGTTGGTTGAGCTAGAGCTAAATTAGCTTTATATTCCTCGGTACGTTTAGTTCCATACTGGTAATTATTTTTTCCAGATGTAGCATTACGTATTTTTTCCATAGTCAATTCGCATCGCGACTTACCGAATCAATAGCTCCTTACCCCACTTAGTTTATTTAACGTTTCATAAGAGAGTTTACGACCTTCGGGTGATCCTGCTATCAATAATACATTATATTCTGGCTTTAGTGTATCAATTGTTCTCTTTTAAGCCGACCCTCCGCCTTACAATATTCTAGTATTTCTAGACGAAAGTTTGAATAGCCATACTTGATTAATGCTTTAGCTATCACCCTGTTTTTATCGGTACCTCTTAAAATCCTCTTTATGTCAAAATATTGTCGAAATATTGCACCTCTACTACCTATGTAGCTCTTATTGTTTAGTAAATTTACAAAACGATATACTCCGGCTTTACCCTGGTTTTCTTTAATAAGCGTCTTTTTATAAAAATCAGTATATACAAAAAGAGAGGTAAAGCAAAAAACTGTATCGTCATTTGTATTGAATTTACTACTACTGAAAATTATACGGAATAGATTTAAAAATAGTATAAATTTTAAGGCTTTCAGGCGAAAAGCGCTAACGAATTGATATAAAGAGATAATATCATCCTTGTGCATATAAATAGTAAACCTAAATACAAAACTCTTATTTGAAGGACCAGCAACTATCATAAAACAACCCTCTCCGTCTACTAAACCACTCGTGAAAATTTTCTTCTGATAATGAGTTGAAACAAAAAGTGTTTTCAGTTAGAACACGATAAGTTATAGTAGATGAAATGTACCTATTAGAACGGTATGTTAAGTTTTCTAATTCTTTATTTGAGGCTACTAAGGGTAATGGACATATATTGGTATTTTTACTAAAGACGTATAAGACCAGATAATTTACGATCAGTATAAATAAATTTGCACACACAACGAAGGACAAATAAAACAACGTAACGTCATATGTGGCGGAATGCTCCACAGAATTAAATGCTTCAGCTATACTAGGATTGTAATGCCATTTTCCTAGTATTTAAACAAAAAAATTTTTTTACTTAATTCTTATAGTCTGGAGTTTGCTATGGTTTATTTTAACTTGCTTAACTTTTCTAAAAGTTTTTCTAATTTTATCTTGGTTATATCGTTGCATGGCCTATTAGTCTTATCTTTATTATTAAAATAATTAACTATTTCTAACCAACTTGAATATTGTATAGCCTTATTTCCTATTAAAGGATACTTACTGAAATGAGATGTTAATAAATCCAAATTATTTTTATTAACTCTTAATCTATATCTACTTACACGTTTAATATCTGTATATACATTACCTACTTTAAAATAAGCATGAAGAAAATTTAATATGTCTAAATCCTTGGTATTTTGACTTACTTCAAATACAAAAGAATAGTCTTTAACAATTTCATTAGCAATATTTGTACGTGATCTTGAAAAATATGTAAATGAACCTTCTCCAGATGCAAACCCTGACAATCAGAAAGGATTTAACACAGTGTTACTTAAAGGATTACAACTTGTTTCAAATTCTACTACAGGTAAAGGACCTAATTCTAATTATTTTGTTTTTAAAGACTCGGACAAAGGATTATTTATAAAAGAAGCTAATTTTAGATATCCTGATGTACTAGTATGCAATTGAGATAATAAGAAATTTCCCCAAAATACCTGAAATTTAAAGCTTTTGTATAGGATATTTATTTAAATGATCAATAATAACATTAAGCTCTGATCTAGATCTAACTCTAAATTGTACCGTTTGTTTTAATACTCTAACTGTACCAGCAGAAAAGAAGTTTTTTAGAGAATTCCCTAATTCTACATCTCTAACATGTAAAGTTATAATAAAACAAGGTTCTATAGTTCAACCTATCTTAGCAGTACTTGATTTAAATATAGACATAGCAAAGCAACCCTCAGCATCTACAAATCCAGTAACCCATCAAGGATTTAAAGTATAAGTCCCATATACAAAATTTGTACTACTATTATACCTAGATTGTTTACTTATTAAACTTTTAGGTATTGATACTATCGCGTAAAAGTTTTTACAATTAAAATAAATAGAATTAAGTAATAACTTTACTCTTTATTTTTTTAATAAAGCTGGACTATATCTTAACATATCCATAATTATTTTGTGTTATATATAATATGATATATTTATTACGTATAGTCTCTGAAGATTCAATTTGGCGAATTATACCTAATTGCTTTCCTGCTGATTGCCCTAAAACATTTTATTGTACTAAGCTACAAATAAATCTAGCTTAGCGGACGGTGGTATTTCCATTCATCATTACACACTGTCTAGCTAGTAAAACAATCTTTAAGGATCTCCCAGCAATTTGTAAGATTTTCTAGCGACCCATTAATCGCTAAAGTTACTCCTGTTACAATTTGAATTACTAAACAAAGTCCTAATAATGAGCCAAAATTTCACAAATAACTTATATTGCTTGGTTGTGAATGATCTATTATATATGCGTTAACTAGTTTTAAAAAAGGATGACTTTTTAATAATCTCATTGTTGTTATTAAACCCTAATATTAAGAATTACAGATACTGAGATATCTTGCTTGCAAATAAAGCGATTAGCAATCTTGCTCTATATCTATTAATTTTTTTTTATATACTCAATTATAGGTATATATACTGAAGATTAGCGATCCTACCGTATCCTTCTATAATCAGAAGCATCCTCGACTTCTAACTCCATCTACACCCTGCCATATCTCTTTTTCCTATTCATTTGCGAATCTTTGCTGATTCTCTGATTTTATTGAATAACTCTTTTACTCATCTTATTTATTCATATCCATTAACATTATTGATAATAGAACTATTAAACAAGTGTAAACTATTTCGAAAAACATGGAAACAAAAGTAAATATAGATAAGTAAAGACAAATACTTACTAAGATATAAAGAGCGTAATCAATAACAACTCCTTTACTTAAGTTAGTTATTGTTTTACTTATTATTGTTAACATTACTGCGATTCCATAAGGACCAGCTCATTCTATACTTCCTTTATCCAAAACTTTAGTAGTTTGTTCCCCTATACTTAGTACAGTTTTAACTATATAATTAGTATAGAAAAATTCTATCATGAAACGTTGGTTAAAAAAACAAGATATATAATAGCCTAACCTTGTATATTTAAAACTAGATAATACACTAGGAATAAATTCAGGGTATACTATTGATAATACTGTAAATAATAATGTGAAATATAAAGGTAATAATTTAAATTCACAAGGCACAGCAAATTCTGTGTCTATGAATATTTCATGCATAGGTTGAATAAATATACTATTATCCTGAAAGAAATCTGAGCCTAAACCTATAAATATTTCTTTAGCTAAAAAGCCAAAATAGATTGAAAATACTGCTAATATAGTTAAAGGTAAGCTTAAGTATATATCACCTTCATGTGCATGTTTATAATAGTTTCTTAGCCCATTAGGGTTGGCTAAAAAAGTTAAGTTTAGAACTTTGACCGAATATAGAGTAGTAAACACTGCTCCTATTACTGCTATTGCATAGACATTTATACTACTAAAGCTTCCTTGACCATACGCAGATTCTAATATAAAATCTTTACTATAGAATCCTGTCATAAAAGGGAAAGCTACTAAACTAATACTAGCTATTAATATAACTGTATAAGTTAAAGGTAAGAAACTTACCAATCCTCCATATCTTCTTAAATCTTGATTATCCTGTACGGCGTGTATTACAGAACCGGCACCTAAAAATAATAATCCTTTATAGACATTTAATTTTTGGGATTATCGGGTAGATTAGCCTACTGTTCTTTATTGAGTTTAAATTCAGTGCCTTCTATGTAAGCACACTCGGCAGCAGGAAAATGCTCAATAGATATATCTTCATTTATGTACTTAATTCCATCCCTTGTAATAGTATTATTATTCCTATTACGTCTAACTGTACCCCTTTTCCTGTTAATGTATTAACTGCAAATAATACTTTTTATTGTAAATACGAAACTATGAAAAAAAAATTAAGTTGATCTTCTTATATAACGGGAGTTAGATGTTTCTTTTCTTTCATTAACTCAGCTCTCAAACAAAAATCATTAAAATCTTCAGCCTTAACTCCTAAATGTTTAACGAAAAATAATCTAATTTTGGTTTCAAGATCGCTAAACTCGAAAATATACAGCTTGTTTACTAAAATAAACGTTTCCACAGTTTAAGTATTCGATTAATTTTTTCATTAGTCGTTGATCACTAATGCTGAGCTATAGAAATCCGACTCCTTCACCTAGCCTTCCCTAAAGGTCTCCCAACTGCCACCGAAAAGCTTCAGTTAAAGATTCCGATAATCTTAAATTTATACTTGCTCGTATGTTAAGAATAGTTTGTAATCCTGATCCTTACGACTTCTCATCATAAATACTTCTCTTCAATCAGCTAGCAAGGTACTTTGTGAAATTATAACTTTAATCTCTTCCAAAGAACTTACAATTAAGTTAACTGTATTTCTCTCGCTATCATAATATATATTTCCAATACCCGTAAAATAAGCTTGAATAAAAGCGATAAATCTTTAAGATGTAAATTGAAGCTTCAGTCGACCCTTCACCCAGATTTTCTAATACTGACTATAAAGGAACCCTCACCATCTACGAATCCTGTTACAATTTTTTTTCAACTTGACTAATACTTAACTGTGAGTAAGGATTTCGCGAAAGGGTGGTCAGGCTCCCTGGTAGGCTCCACTCAAAAGTCTGTTTTCTTCAAGTTTACTACCAAGACATAATCATATTATTGGTTTTAGGGCTTCACTATAATATTTACAATAAATGACTATTATAGTCATTTAGGACTAGTTAAGGATAAAGATTACATAAATTTATAATTAGCTAACCACCCACCTAACCCGTAATTATACCCTATTATATTTAAAATAAAATATTTTTTTTAGTAGCATGATGAATGCAAGAAAAAAGATATATATATTTTCTTTGTATGCGTATATAGCAGCATATGCTATGCGTATTTTTTTGTAATATTTTGCAATTGAGCTGCTGCTTGGCCACTTTTTGTCAAGGTAAGCAAAGCTTACCACACTTTGCTGCTCCGGAGCTTTCTGAGAATTACCGGGTAAATACTCTTTACAAAATTTCCTAACTCAGTGCTTAAAGTATCTTCCTATTCTATTCTCAATAAAATTTAGCAGTTTACTTAGAGATAACCCTTACCATTCTCTATCATTAGGATTTAAGTTTTTTCAGAAATTTTTATAAATACCCCTAATTTCCATAGTTTCCACCTTATATACATAGATTTTACCTAATGTCTTTTAACTCTACTAAAGGATATCTATCCTTAATTGATAATTTAAAAGTTCAAATCTTCAACTGACACCTTTAAATATATTACGACATTTTTTCCTTTATCATTTGTTATATTAACGCCTTTATACCTATCCATCTTATTTCTAACCGTACCTACTGATATATTTAATTGATCTGCTAAAGAATTATAATAATTAGATTCAGCTACTAATATAGTTGCTTCTTTATCAAATCAAGCTTGGTACACTTTCATCTAAGGAGATGCATCTAAAGCAAAATTAAAAAATATAATATTTTTTAATTGTTCATTCTTAATATTTAAATAGGGTTTGTAGTTAGTATATTTGCATTGCTCTATTAGTCTTGGATATCTCTACCCTTATTCATCCCGGTTTAGGGGGGGGGTTTGGTGTTTCATTAACTCGGCAACTCTACAGAAAAGTCCTTCGATTTTTGGTAGAACGGGATTCTATAAGATACGAAAATTTATCTATAAACCGCTTGCCCACCTTATTCTACAATTACCGTAAACTCAGTTAAACTTTTCATCTCTTGAGTAATGGATTCTTTCTTTAAGTCCGCCTTTACTAATATTAACAAAGAAACAACCTTCAGCTATCCGGCTAATCAATACAAGAAAACCTCCTTTTGAGTCTGATATTTTTGAGATGAATTTCCGGCTACGCCGTCTATAAACCTTTTAACAGGAATTTTCGAAAGACCTAGACACATAGCGGCTTTAATTGCGACAATCTTTAAGAATTCCGTTAAATGTTCTTTATGATTTATCATTATTAGTACCTGACGCCATAGCAAATAATCATAAATCACGCTAACATTCAACCTTGTTCTAATTTAACAGTATTAGATGAGTCTGAAATAAGCCAGCCAAAATAGCTAAAAATATCTTACAATACCTTTCGATCTTTTGTGTGTAAACCGATAGAAAACTCAAGACCCACTGATCAGCCTAAACGAGTACTAGAGGATCTTACACAATCCACTCTGAAAGTACTCACCCCTCCGAAGAAACCTTTGAGTTGAATAACTTATAACATTACAGATATTTCCTGTATTTCTATATTTGGCTCGAAGCCACTTCTCCTGTATGCCGGTACTAGGCTCAATCGTGGTCTACCGGCGCGGTTAATTGGTGTATTTATTAATGAATTTGAACTTAAATTAAATAAATCATTATCTATAATAATAAATTCAAATTTATTATAATGATTGATATTATTTAATATATCTCTATGCTTGGCTGCAGCAGCTATTAAATTAAAATTCTTAAAGGTGATAATTTAATTTTAATTATACAATATTACATTACGCTTAAAATGAACATCTTACCTCTTTTGCTCGCAAACAACTAGCAATTACAAGGGAAAAGTTATTTCAATTATACGCATAAATAAAGTATAATTACCACAACATATCACTATGTTTATTAGACCATCTCTTAATATAGGTTATATAGTAAAAGCTTAGAGAGCAAAGCCTCTTATAATAACTATAGATTATTAGAAAAAAAAAAATTCTTGTTTACTTTAATATTTATATTTAGCCATTCGTATTAAAAACAAGTAAGTTTCTACGGATAATAACGTCTTTTGACGTATGGTCGTTGAAGGTTTTATGTCTTATTAAGTAAGTTGTCTTTACAATATACATAACTTCCCTGCTGATTGATTCTCTCAATATTTTCCAGCAATTAGTCAAATTTTACATGCGCCCTATTTGAACGCATGATTTACCAGGTGAAATATTGCAAGACTGTATGAAGATAAACCTATAGCTATTACCATCATACCTAATTGCTTAATACTATACTAGGCTTAAAGCCTAATATGTATTTTGGACCATTTCTTTATTAATCTTGGTATTTTTCCCATCTATCCTTGAATTTAATTCATTCATTAAATTTAGCTATCTCTTGACTTTTTCTATGTATTATTAGTAAATAGAAAGATTTTATTAGATTTACTCTTTTCATTTTTTCTGTTTTTAAAGGATACTTGGTAAAATAATTATCTATTAAGTTTAATAACTCAGTTTTCCTATAGGTAACATATTTAAATGCCTCTATTTTTGGACTAACGATGTCAACTCTTCCTCCGTATATTTCAATTAACGGCTCTAATAAACATCGATTTTTTTGAGTTAAACTTATAAATACTTGTCCGGATCTTTCATTATAATAAATAGATCCATCACTATCTATAAATCCACTTAATCATCCATCATTAAAGGTTAAACTGGCTGGATATTTTAGTTCTATCCCATATTTTTCACATAGCTTATACATTTGTAATAATCGTGCCGGATTTCTTATTAATCCGTTTACATCGTTTATTAATGAGATTAAACCTTTTTTATGCCTTAACTTATATCTTACAGCAGAAGCATTTGAAATACATTTTATCCTTCCACCATATTTGTGTTTTATTTCATATAATACTTTTGCATCCTTGGCATCCATAGTTATTTCGAAACTACTATAGCCTTTTTTTGTTAATATAAAATATCCGTCTCCATCTATTAAACCAGCTAACCATTGATGAAATGATATTTGTTTGCCATTTTTGTTATGTGAATTAGTGTAGATATTTCTAATCTCAATAATACTACTACTAATAATTGAAAAAGACATAAAGTAAATATATAAATATCTACTTAAGATAAATGATACTATTGTTAAATTAATTATTATTAATTTAACCAAGACTAATATCAAACGTATGGCCTCTGAGATTCCTACTTGCTTGCTTATAATTATAATCTTGCACTTTACTGACATAATTACAGATATATATGTGTAATAGTACAATCAATTAATGAGAAGTGAATTAAAAAGATTATAACTAATATGACTATTTAATAAATAGCCATGAGCTTTGGTTATCTGCGAATTAATCATATTAATAATTTTCTTAAATATGAGCTCTTCGTATATAGTTTGATTCCTGAGTGTAAGACACTCTCGAGCCAATTGACTCATAGTAGAGTAAGCGATAATTTTTTTTATATCTAACTGAAATAAGCCTACTAGCGAACTAAAAACCGTAGTTATTGCACCTAGTCATAAACAAACTAGTAACACTGTACTGCTGTATTCAATTAAGGGTGATGAACGAATTAATAAATACACTCCTGCAGTAACCATTGTGGCTGCGTGTATTAATGCCGACACCGGTGTCGGCCCTTCCATCGCCTGGGGTAATCATATGTGAAGACCCAATTGTGAGCTTTTAGCATTAGCTCCTATTAATAAGCATATACCTATAATAGATATAACATTTTCATTGCTAAATGAAATTACGGAGAATACTTGACTATAATCAAGATTTCCTAAAGATCATAATATTGACAACATTCCTATTGTCAATAAACAATCTCCTACCCTGTTTGTTAAAAATGCCAATAATGAACTTTGGTTGGCTGCCATCCGAGTGATTCAGAAACTTACCAGAAGGTATGAACAAACTCCCACTCCCTCTCAGCCTACAAACATTAATAAGTAATTATCACCAGTTACTAATATAATCATCATAAAAGTGAATAGACTTAGATAACAGAAAAATCTTTGATTGTGAGTATCATTACTCATATACCCTATCGAATAGAAATGTACCAGACTACTTATCACTAATACCGGTATTAACATTGAGACTGTTACACTATCAAAGTGAAAGTTTCACCACATATTAAATGATTCACTGTCCAATCATTTAAATATGTTTACAGAGACAGGATTATTGCTAATACCTATTTCTAAAAAGCCTATTATTGCTAAGATTGTTACCAACACTAAGCTTAGACAAGACAAATATTGACTACCTGTCACTCCAGTTTTTCTACCAAAAAAACCTGACACCACACTTCCTAATAACGGTAAAATTATTATTGTTATATACATTATTTTACTTGATATTCGATTGTTACTGTACCTCTGAGCCTATAAAACGCCACCAATATTCCTAAACCTATCGCAGACTCTCCTCCAGCGACCACAATCACATATACTGAGTAGGTTGACCCTATTATATCATCAAGATTAATAGAACCTACCAATATTAAAAATGTTATTGATAATAGCATTATTTCTATAGAAATAAGCATCATTATAAGATTTTTTCTATTAAATACGAATCCTAGCATTCCTATTAAAAATAGTATTAAAGTTATATTCATTGTTTTTTTTTATTGATTTATTATTCAAATTATTCATGTTTTGTATGTCAAACTACATACATAGTAGCCATTAACGTCAGTAACTTTTAATGGCTAAGAGTATTATAGATTTGAACTACAATTGTGATGACCGTAGCATCAAGTTTTACCCATTAAACTAATACTCCTTGAATTTTATTCAATTCAATTATCTAGCGTGCTATTAGCAGAATTGCCTAAGCATCATATAATCAATGAACAAATTTGTCTATATTTACAGATTCTATTACTATAGGCATAGAACTGTGTAATATACCGCATATTTCTGAACACTGCCTATTACCACCTAGGGGGGGGGACTGACTATATCTTAAGCATTACCTATTTATAATACCTATCACCGTTTAGTCGATGTACTGCCTACCAATTTTGGTACTTGGCTGCGGATCTCCCCCGTCAACCATGATTTTACTATACCTCGAGTCATTACCTGAGCCATAAGATATATTACTACTCTTACTTAGTTATGATTGCTTTAGGGATTTCCCGCAATTTGATGATTTATAACCATAGGTTCACTATAGTTTTGACCATAGTTCAATAAGACCATAAAATACACCTTCTCTATTAATAAAAACAGATACTTGATTTAATCTACCAGGATATGCATCACACTTTATACCTAATGAGGGACAGGCAAAAGACGTTACACAACATATCAGAATACAGCTTCTTTGCCACTTATCTACCTCATTACACCTTGTTGTGTTAACTTTAATCTTGGATTTATTATTCCAAGTGTCGGTTTACCGCTGACTAGAGTACATCTTACAGTATTTAGATAACTGAATAACCATATACTCGTTGCTCTTTTACAATGAGGGAGCCTACCGCATTGATTTAGATCCGCGATTACCCATTATCCTTTCAGATGATCATTAGTCTTATTACTATACCTGAGTTATTAGTTCAGCCACATCTTTTAATGTTTAGTTACTAATGCTTTAGGGCTTACCCGGAGTTTGGTTATTTAACACAAAGTGAATCTTTATGTATGACATCCCCTGAAGTTACTACAAATCTAATATGTGTTAATTCTGGTACTATAACTCTGTTATCTACTTCTAACATTCTTAATCCACCTTGTTCTAAATCTGATTCTGGTATTATGTATGAATCAAATTCTATAAATTCTTCATTAGAATCTATAAAATCCGGGTACTGATATGACCAGTATCATTGGTGCAGAGTATTATAGAACTTGTCATAAACTTAAACTTTTTGAGTATTATATAATGTGTATATATTTACATAAAACTCGACTTTACTGTTTATCTTAACTTTTCCACTTTATACTTTTAATGCCAGCTAGCTACTAAATCCGAAAAGCTAAAGCTTTAGAGAGAGCTAGCTCTCCTTATAAAAAAAATTACTAGTTAGAGGGTTTTGGATTTATTTAGAATTATTATAAAAAACAGTTAACTGATTTAATCTTAAATAAGAACTTAAATACTAAGTTTCACTTATAAGACAGTTCATCAGTAAGAGGTTTGTTTGTTAAATCTTTCTGCTTAAGCTTTGCTCTACTTTAATTTTATCTTGTTTGTGCTTTCTACTAGTGCTTTTATTTAACTTATCCACAAAACCTGCTTATCAGAGCTAACAGGCTAAAGCGAAGCGTTATCAGATAAAGATTATGTAAAAGTCGTAAGAAGTGGAAACTTTATAAACTGAATATTTTTTTTATCTTTTTTATTCTGTTTACTAAATAGATCCTTATTACTTGAATTTAGATTCGAGTCTCTTTTATACGTAAATTAACTTAACCGTGAGTTTATAGTAGTATAGTTATTACATAGTACATTTTTATGATTCAAATAACATGCCTTTTATTCTATATAAGGATTATATATTAAAAATCCTAAATAACTTATCGACTGTACATTAAGCATCTAAATAATAGACACCCACAAGTGGACCAGTCAGTGGCAACAAACCAAAATAATTGTTTACTGACAGTCTTATATTTTATCTATTACCAATTAATAAAATATATTAACTGTTTTCACTTGTGTCGCCTTTAGACTACCGCTAATAACTAAGGTTTAGGTGCTTAAGGTTAAACTAGTTTATCTGGCAATTAACTCTTAACCACATAGCGTCTTTTCCACTAGCCTATCGTGTTAGCCTTTTCTAGCTTTACCTTTTAAGAGATACGGTTTAGGGCCGACCGACCCTCAGCTAAAACTGTCATTGAAGGATCGTTTACTTCATCCATTAAGTATAATAATTTAAAGGACGGAAATGCTATAAGGATTAATATAATAGCAGGAGTTATAGTTCATATTAATTCTATTAATGTACCGTGGTTTAAGTACTTGTGAGATATTTGTGCATCAGCAAAGTTTCTTATTATAGAGAAAAGTATTCATCCTACACTAAATAAGATTAACACTAAATAGTACATAATATTATCCGTCTACAATGTAGTTTACTTTAACTTTAAGTTAATGATTTATGTAGGCGGGCTATAAGCATTGTTATATATATATATATAGAGCATTGCTATAGCTAGCATACCCTTTCCAGCCCGCTTTAGCACTAGCGGCTTATCCAGTCTTAACTAAGCGCATTGCAGCGCTGCTTCTAAAAACTGATTTCTCAGCGACTAGGACACCTCTAACAACATTATCACTAATATTGAAGAACCGTCTGTCCGTTGCTCTTTTACAAAAAAAATATATATATATATATTTTTTTTGATTTAGATACGCGATTGTCCATTTTTATCTATCTCTAGCGATATTACTATAGCTCGTTTAATAGCTTAGTTTCTAGAGCTTTAGGATGTCCCCGTAATTTGGCTCTTATACACGAGAATTCATGTAACTCCACTAGACCCTCCATTTGTGGAGTAGCGCTATCTTGAAAATATGTACCTCAAGCAGTAGGTGCGTCTAAATTTATCATTAATAAATTTTTCATTTTTATAATTCAAGATATAAATTTCTAATAATAAATAATAGAGAGTTTTACTTTCGTTAGTTTTATTTAACACAATATATATAGATATTTGGCTAAGATTAGCTAAATTAAGCTACGTATAATAAAAGTAAAGACATCATTAAAGCGAATAACGCAGTGGCTTCACTAAAAGCGAAACCTAAGATAGAATAAGAAAATAATTGATTTTTTATTGAGGGATTTCTGGCTACTCCTAGAATCAAACAACCAAACACTACTCCTATTCCTACCCCTGCACCTAAAACACCTATTGTCGCCAACCCTGCTCCAATTATTTTTGATGACTCTAACATTATATAACTATTAATATATTACCATGGAAAACAAACCTTTCCTAGATGTTCAATTTGCCGTTATATTTATGAAAAAGCTATGCGACATAACTACTTGTAAATTTTTTAGTAATCACACTACTAGTAAAACACTGTCGACTTTTTATGGTTAAGGCTTTTTTTCCTAATTCAAACACAAACCCTGCAGTAATGATACCTATAAATATAAGTACTATTATTAAACCATATACTCCATTTTCATAGCCACTAAGACCAAAAGGATATATAACCAAGATTTCTAAATCTAATAAAAGATAAACTAAAGCATAAATATAGAATTTTACACCAAATTGAGTTCTATTTTGCCCCACAAAACTATGAAATCCACACTCAAATATAGAGTATTTCTCTTGATAAGGGTTGTGGGGTGCTAATATAAAATTTAGAGCTAAAAATATTATTGCCAATATTAAGACAAGAATAAAAAGAAAAGTCATACTGCTCATCTAACCGTTAAAGAGTATTTGTACCAAGACGGTACCCATACTTATCCACTCACGATTAATAAATAAAAACAATAAAATTTGTAATGTTATACAAGATATAATGAAAGATATTGGGCTTGATATAGTTATATTCTTTTTTAATAAAAGATTTCTTTTAATTAGAAACATTTCTTTTATAATATTTAAATAATATATAGCTCCAATTACACTAGTCAGTATAGCAATTAAAGATAAGAATATTAAACCTTTATCTATTGCTGCACTTAATACCATTTGTTTACCAAAGAAACCTATTAAAGGCGGTATACCTATAAATGAAAAGATAGTAATGGCTAAACTTAAAGCTAATACAGGATTTACAAAGAAATATCCCTTTAATTGATTTACTAATTGTACTGGTGAATTAGTTTTATCCATTAATTCTTTATTATTTGGATTTTTTCTAAACTGCGCTGTAAAACCTATGGCTATTAATATAAAAAATGCATTTAAATTACTTATTGTATATTGTGTTAAGTTGGGTCAGATTTTATCTGCCCTCCGAACCGTACTTGATAGTTTCCCATCATACGGCTCTCTCCGCTCGACTACTTTGTATAAACTCTTTTATCTGTTATTTAGTTAGGAACTTTGACTATGCGAAGAAATTATGATTAGATGAGATATCGATCTTCTATCTAACTTGTCACTCTCTTAAGAGTATTTGCTTGGACTATCTCAATTCCCGTCTCTGGGCATTTTAATAGTTTTCCGTATTTCTTATAAATTGCACCTTGTGTTCGTAATTTGTATTTCTTCGCCAAAGTGAGAGCACAGCTACTTTTTAGTATTAAAAATACAAACTGAAGTCTTGGTCTAAATGGGTATAACCTGTGCCAAAGCCGTAGAATTTCACTGTTATAGAAAGCTACTATTTCACCATGAGAGTTATTTATAAGACCATTTATTGCCGTTCCCCTAGGTATTTGGTATTTATCGTATTTGGCAATTCGAGCTGAAACTAGCTTTTTATAGACTTTTCTTATATCTATATCTACTCTCATTCTAGCTCTTTCGTCACTGTTCAGTGTTCTGCAATGGGCTCCCAAGAATTTAAAGCCATCTTTAACGTTAAGGATATTATTTAAGTTGAGTTCCAAGCCACATTTTAGGTCTTTGACTCTAGTTCTGATATTACTGGCCTCGCAGTAAGTTCCTGCCACTAAGATTACGAAATCCCCTCCGTACCTAATATACATACAGCCTTTATTGACGGCATTACTTGTATATTCCGATTTTATTTCCTCGACAAAAGTATCGAGTTCATGAAGAACAATATTACTAAGCAGACGACTCAATACACTCCCCTGAGGTGTACCCTTTGATACGCCTTTACCACTAAACGATTTCTTTATCAGCTCCAATGTTCTATGACATTTGACAATTTTGGACACTCGCTTCATAATAATATCATGAGGGATAGAGTCTTGCCTAATCTCCCCTTGTACTACTCATGTATAATTATTACCATGAAGGTGGAGAGATTTAAGCGCAGAATGCTCTGATAAGCCTTGGCTAGAATCCTTGAATCGTCCTTCTAAGATTACTGCTATGGCTTTTTGAACTATTTTATCTCTAGCTGTCGTCTCATACCATGAAAATGCACCTTTGCTTATATCTTTTCCTAATTTTACATATCATTCCCTGTTTTTAGTCATGTTAGAGCAAGCTACCAGAAATTCTGGATTTTTGAGTATGTTTATTTCATAAAGTTGAAGCTTGATCAAGTCAGTTGTTTGAGGACCGGGATTTTTTAGCTTCGAGTCGAGCTTATTTCCCTTCGCGTATTTTACTCTTCCGCTAGTATGGAAATTCCGTCTCCGCTGTATCAGAGGAGATAGCTCCCCTGTAGAGGCGGTTGGATCCCGTAGTAGCAATATCTTAGTTAGACCGTTCTGATTTAGACTCTTGCATTGATTAAATTTTAACGTGAATGGTGTAGAGATCTCCTTATGCGCTTCTACTATCGCATAGTGACAACCATTGAGATACAGACAACACCATATATCCCCTCTTCATCTATAGCACTTCAATGTATCAAGTTCGTGATCCTGGTCATTTCAGATTCCGCTAGCTAGGGTACTGCTTTGGCTTCCTGCGTTGCCAGCATGGTTAGTTATTAGCCTTTCCCGGGCCAGAAGCCTGCGGTATTCATTTCGATCTCCTATGAATAAGCACGGGTCAAGTGCCTCCAAGATATTACCCTTTCGGCGCACATAGAATATAAATGCTTGAGTTGACTCTACACTAGATATCGCTAATGCTAGTAATATATAACCCACATGCGATATTGTACTGTCTTGTTTGTAGAATTTTTTAATCTTTATTATCAAATAACCTTTTAGCATTCATATTTGATTTTATTTGCATTATTTTAGTAACACCTTGTTTAGTTAAATGTTCTTTTTTATTTATCATTTCACCTATTTCTATTCAGTCTAGATAATCTTTATGTTTTACACCACGTACAGGAAAAAATGCTTTAATTCATTCAAAATTGTCTGCAAATTTAGTACATTCATAATAACCTCACTTTCGATTAGGAGATTGTACATAGCGACCGCAATTAAATAAATATATAATTCTATATCCCTAATCCCCGCCACCGGCGGGGATACCATGTTGACTTAATGGAAATAAAATTTGAACACCTGCTCCCTCAGTATTACGATTCTTTAAAAAACCTTCTCCACTTACAAATCCAGCTACTCACTGAGGATCAGGATTTTTTTGGTTATTTACTAATGGACGTATTACGGGAGCAGTATTAGGAAAACTTTCTTTTAAAACATCAGATAGCCCTAGAAGCCCGAATATCTTGTAAACCTTCTTCATTTAAATGCTTTTTATTCAATATCATTTCAACTATTTTTTTGAATAATCTACATGTTTTTGAGTTATTAGCGGATATTTATCAAAATGATTTACAACTTGTCTTAATATTTGTTGCGGAGAACTTACTCTAAATGCACACATTAATCCACTTTCAGACCGGTGTTACCAAATTTTAATAATTCTAAATCTTTTTTATGTAAAGCTATTTGAAATATTACTTCCAACCTATTCTAGAGTCAGAATTTTTTCTAATAATAGTCCTTCTGAATTCTATTCAATTAATCAAGATTATTTAAATAGAACATTAGGCTTTTCCCTTACCTCCCACTAGTTTATACATCATTGATTCACACATGTATGGTCCAACTATACTTCTTAATTTAGGCATAGAGTTTTGTTTTATGTGAATACGAGGTTGACTAGGCGTATGAAAACGTAAGACACAATTTAATTCGTATCTAATATTAAGTACATTCATTAATTTAATAACATCAAGTATTGTGTAAGAATCTGTACAAATTTCAAGAGTATATGGTCTTGCTGAACCATAAGAGCCAAAGCTACAGGAGTTAAAAGTTCATATATGTTGTCTGGAATTACTTTTGAGGATAAAATAAACAATGCAATTCTGTAAAGCAGGCTAGGGATCTAGTAAAAAACTGTAAACCGTAAAATAAATTTTCAGTTCTAATACCTATAACTACAACAATAATGTGATAATTTATTGAACACAAACCACATGTATGAGCTAAACACTGTTTAAACCCTAAACGTGCATTCTTATTTGTTTTAGATGCAAAAGTTAATCAACCATCAGATAAAAGTAATCCAATTATGGCACTTTTTTGATAACATGGCAACTTAATTGTGTTACTAACTTGTTTTTAAAATCTTCCTCTTCCTACTTGCGATCTTAAATTTGTACCTCATATTTCTAAGTTTAGGGAGTTATTGGTATTTCGCCTCGAGCTAATACTGTTTTTTTGAATATCTGATATTCCAGTTATAAAATAAGGATCTAGATTATTATTACCTAACAAAGGTTTTGTTGAAGTTGAAAATAATCTTCGGTTATTTGTAAATTGATTACTTTTTCAGCATTTGCCTATTTTTCAATACCTTTCAGAGTACACCTTAATACAGTAGTTACTGTACAACTACCATCTACTCATTGCTCTTTTACAATTAGAAACTTTAACTAATTGACTTAGATCCGCGATTGTCCATTTCGTTTTCATTCATTTTCTGACTTATTACTATACCTGAATGATTAGTTCAGCCACTCTTTCGTATAAGGTTTAGTATCAGAAACTTTAGGAGTTTCCCGGAATTTGCCAGTTAAGCTCACAGTTAAATATAAGCAAATAATCTTTTGATTCGGTACTGAGTTAAACCTACTACTGTTCCCACTATTAATGAGAATAATGAACTCATTAGTAATATTAAAGTTCAGCTCATTTCATGGTTAGATTCTTTAGTATAATAAACTAATTGTAATAATAAAATAAATATAGGTATTTTTGCTATTAATGCTACAAATGTTGTTACTATTGAGGGTATACCGTCATAAACGTCAGGAGTTCAAAAATGAAATGGTGCTGCTCCTACTTTAAATAAAAACCCTATTGTAAATATTACTAAAGAAAGATTTATATAGTATGATTTATACCAAGAGCTTAGATCACTTATACTTGTTATAATATATAAACTATCTAAACTAGTACTTCCAGAATTAGCATATAACAGGGCTGTACCTAATAAAATAAAACAGGAGCTTAAACCACCTAATAAAAAGTACATTAACCCTCCTGCGGTCGATAATTCTGAATTTCTATAAACAGTACTTAATATATATAAACCATAGCTTTGCAATTCTATAGATAGAAAGATGGATACTAAATCATTAGTAGACATCAAAAATATTGCTCCACATATTACAAATAATATTATTAACACGGCCTACCAGCTTTATCGTGCTTAATTAGATGGGTAACTGGTTCAACGATTTCTTTCAAAACCTGCTAGAGTATATCTTAAACACAAATTGTGTCAACTACCATCTACTCGTTGCTCTTTTACAATGCGGGGCTAGCTGTATCAGTAGCCCTGAGGCTACTGCTCTGCCTCCTCCCCCCTCCCCCCCCCCTTGCATTAATTTAGATCCGCGATTGCCCTAACTGGTCAAACTTGTTACCATACATGAATTCATCCACTTATATTCTTTTAAATATAGCTTGGTATTTGAAGTTATTGGGGGTCTCCGGAGTTTGATAGTTTTTCCCTTATTTAGATTTCCCTAATCATTTACCAGGATATTCTATTATTCTTAGATGTAGTAGTCCTTCTCTCTTATCACATCAAAGACGATTGGTTGGATAAAAGCTGGTTAATGTTAATATTAATGTAGCGAGTAAAAATAAAAATATATGAAATATTAGTGTAATGTTTGTAACTAACAATAAACCTCCATGTAGACCTACAGCTGTAGTCACTACTGTTAAAGAGGATAAATCGTTTAAAATACAATACACTAAAATAATCATAGCTATTCTATTATATAGAATAGATATATCTCGTCTTAAATTTACGGCATTAGAAAGTAAAAGAGCTAAAATTGAGGTTATTATCATAGTAATAAATTATAATTAAGCCTAAAGAGAGAATCGAACTCTCATTACCAATGCATGAAATTAGTGTTTTTACCTTTAAACTACTCAGGCTGCTAAGCCGCCTAGAGCGTTTTAGCGTATACTAGACTACCTATATTTAAATCTTACACTCAAAACTATCTTAAGCATCGTCAGGGCAAAAACCAGGAATCGAACCTGGACCTTACTATGCCACAAATAGTCACTCTACCGATTAAGCTATTTCTACCTTATATTATGCCGAGGCGATTCGAACACCCATACTTAAACACCAAAAATTTATGATTTACCTAATTAATCTACGGCATATAGTAATACAGATAGTAGGCTTCGAACCTACACGAGCCATTAACTCTTTGGCTCCTAAAACCAACTCGTCTACCTATTCCGACATATCTGTTTTTCAGGTTAGGACTTGTAAGATTCGAACCTACATTTTAATGATTAAAAGTCATATGTATTCACCTTTATACTAAAGCCCCTGCCCGTGGTAAGACTTGAACTTACAACCAAAACAACTTCAACGTTCTGCTCGACCTATTGAGCTTCACGGGCTTTAATGGAGATATCTGGATCTGACCCCGAATTAGCGATATGCAAAATCGCAGTTTTACCTATTAAACTATATCCCCTTGGTAGATAGCGTAGTATACTACACGACTAGACTACCATCTCCTCTATCCAAAATTTCATATTACCATTTTAATGCCCATGGTACTTATATTTTTAGATAACAATTCTACACTTCTTTGAGATAAAAGATCGTTCTTGTGAGCCATTTTGTTGTTTTAGTTATCCTTCATACCTTAAAGCTTTCATTTGCTTGTTTTTAAGCTTCTATTCTATCTTTGAAATAACTTAAATACAAATTTAACATCAATTTAGTTCACGTTTACAATTTATTATCAGTTCTAGTTTCGGTTAAATGTAAATATATTTATTTTTCCTACCATAAACCATTATTCGTGACTTGGTCTTGTATATGTATCATGTCTAATTTTATTTTTTATAAATGTTGTTAATGGTTCGTAAGTATTGTGCATAAACCATTCTTAATATATTTGCTATAATTCCATAACATTACCTCTTAGATTACGCATCTTACATTAGTTTGATTTCTTTGTATTGTATTGAAGTTTGTATAAATTTTTTATCTCGTTAAAAAGTTGATAATTTTGTTCTCTTACTTTCCTCTTCTTGTTCACTCAATCACCCACTCGTCCTGTTATTACTATATTCATAATATAATAAATAAAAGGTAAAGCTAATAACACTATTATTATACCGGAATAATACTAATACACAATATCTAAATAATAATCTTAACCGGTACATTTTTTATCTAATTTTCACTGTTTTTATTAGCATTAAAATGCTTTTCTAGATGACAAATATATAAACTAGTATTAGATATCTAAAAAATTTTCTTAATACTCAATTCCTGCTATAACTAAAGCTAATAAATTAACATCTTTTACACTATTACATCGTTTTCTTTTGTCTTGAACTATATTCATTCTAAACTTCTATCTTGTAACTATTGATAAGACAATATACCGTAACTCATCTTTTAAAGCACACCTAACCTAAAAAACTATTCTATTAATCGAGGGCTCGACCTAAGCCCCTTCCTATCCCTACCCGAGGAGTGACTCGAACACTCACGAGATATACTCAGAAAAGCTTAAGTTTTCTCTGTCTACCTATTCCAGCACTCAGGCGTTAGGATTAAAGTGACTTGAACACTTATAATTACTGTTATGAGCAGTACGCTTTACCTATTAAGCTATAACCCTTATGCGGCCATAGGACTTGCACCTATATCTTACGGGCATGAACCTAAAATGTTTACTATTACACTAAACCGCTTAGACTAGACAGGATTCGAACCTGTGATGACAGCATTGAAAGAACTGCGTCGTTACCACTTGACTACTAATCCTTTCCTGTTTATTAGCCTAGTGCAAGTATCGCGCTTGCTTCCATTGGTTACAAAACAATTGCATTACTTTTATGCTAACTAAGCATATTTGATATATATATAAATAGTGTATTATTAAATTAGTACTTTATTCTTAAAAATCTACTGATTATTACAGATAAAAGCCTATTTATTTTCGTAATAGTATATTACGTATATTTAAGAAATATCTTAAGATAAGCTTCGTGCCTATATGCTTTCAGCACTTATCTTTAACTAACTTAGCCTTTCTGCCGTGCTTATGATGTATTTGTCTTAGTGAAAGAAACACTTTAACACATAAACAACAGAGATACCATTGGTTAATAAACCCCTTTTTAACCTTTTGAGTTAAAATCGTCTTGTTCCTTGCGTACAAAAGTTTGTTCTTATTTTATTCTAATTCCCCCTAGAAGATAGAAACCATACTGTCTCACGACGTATTTACTATTTGTTATCAAAATTTCTTTTTTTCCATTCTTTTCAAAAAGGTTCAGACTATGTCACCGTATAGCGCCATTTTAGTATTAAAAGTATTTAGCTTAGTATATACTACTATTATTTAAACAGAGCTTACGTCTCCATAGCAGATTTATTGAACAAATATATATTATTAACCGAGCCTCCAAAGACAAAACTATGAGAAAGATTTTTCGGCCCAAGGGCCGCTAAATCTATTTTATATAACATAGAAGGATACATATGACCTTGAATAATATTTTGTACTTTTTGTAATTCATTTTTACTAAAATATATTGATTATTTCTATCATGAACTACTTTAGTTTTTATATCTAATTTATTAGATATACCTGAAGCTAATAATTCAACATCTAAAACTATTTGTATAATGATTTTATCTGGAAGTTTTAAATTACCATCACCCATGGGCTAATACTACAGGTGTCATAAGTTTTTCTATATTACTTGGAACTATTTTCTTACCTTCTATATAAAACAATTCATAATAATGGAGGTAAACTTATTGTTTTAAATTTTAATCTCTCATCTGTCTTTTTATTATAAACTTTAATACAAGCAGGTTTTGTATTTATATAAGGCCTATAGAAGTTATATAGAAACTTTAAATATTCACCATGCTTCTTAATATGGAAAGACGAACTCCACTTGTAGGTGAAGATCTTTCTAAAGATCCATCTCTCAACATTAATCCTATCATAACCACATAGGTAGTTCATTTCAAGTTCTTATAAATTTTTCTGTTTCAGTTAAAGATTCGTTTTTCATAACTGAATTTAAATATCTTATTAAAGTTGTTTTGTTCATATTTTACGGCGCTTGGCTAAAATGGGTTTAAATACTATAAATTTAACTATACGTCGGGTGTTGTTAAAAGGATTATTGCTATCTTACTAAAAGCTAGTATGCCGCTCACCTTATAGCCGTTGAACGTTTTTATACTATTAATATAAATTTCGCTTCAAGTTTACTATTATTAGTAATTCTTGAAATTTTCCCGATTTTCTTAGCAATTAACTAGCAGATAGCTAATTATTTAGGGGCTAAATACTTTACCCAGCTCGTGTAACTTTTTAAGCGACGAACAGTCGCACCCTACATAGTACTTGCATCCATGAGGATTAGTTAAGCCGACATCGAGGTGCCAAACCGCGCACTCATTTTGTACACTCTTGCGCAAATTAGCCTGTTCTATGTGTTATCATTATACTCTATTTCCATTTCTTAAAAAATGGTTCAGACTATGTATTCATTTTTAATATATATATATTTAAGGTTTTTCCTTTATTTACCAGAGATTCAACCTTTAACTGCAAACGCCCCTATACGACGTTTAGATTTAAATAATGAATATGATACATTTGAATTAGTATTTCCTCGAAATAAAACTGAACTTAAACCCTTAAAAGAGGAATCTCTATTCTTTAACCCCCCTTTTCATTTTAGTCCATGTACAGATCTATCCGCTCTATACCGTTTAGTTAATCTTCCTTTTACTTCTATTCTTATTCCTCCCATATTTTTATAGCGTATTGAATCGTAGATTGTTTTATGTATTTGCTTAGTTCTTTGTCTCTCTATTATTTTATTTTTTGTTGATTTTGAGATTATTTTCAAATCTTGGTTTTTGTAGTCCTGTTGTGAAAAAACCGGGTTTATTCTAAGTATATTTGCTCTATTTAATATTCTTAGCATATTTTTTATATAACTTGTCTTCTTTTTTTTTAATTTTAATGCTAAAGCATTAGTAAAAAGATCTGTATTGTATGCTATTGATTTATGATTTATTATATTATATTCTATTTTCTTATTTATTATTTTATCCAATATCTTACTTAATATCGGTAAGAATTTTTTTTTATTAAATTTATATTGATTTAGAGAATACAAAAAGTCATATTTTCTTAATAAGATCAAATAACTTCTTTGATATTTTTTAATTAGAAGATTTCATATTTTTTTCAAACCAATATCTCTCAATTCTAGTAATCTCTTTAATTTATAGGATAAATAATTTTTTTTTGAGATTATCTCATATTTATCTATTCCCCTTTTATTGTTTAACATTTTGCATGTTTTTTTATATAGTAAAAGATAACGGTTTATTAAATTTTTTCCTACTTTTTTATTTATTATTAAGTATTTTTCTTTTAATATTGTTTTTTCTCTGTTTACTGTATATAAAGTTACTCTTGCTTTATCATTTCTATGTTTAATTTCCGCATTACTGACATATATTGTTCTTAAAAATCTTCGTCTTCTTTTAAGTAATATAAATTTTTTAGAACCTATGTATTTATAATATTTGAAATATAAATTAAAATAACTTTTGATTATTTTATTTATATTTACATCATTCGCCGGTATATTTTTTATATAATTTTTATTATATGAATAGATAATGTTTTTTCATTGTTTACCATAAGAAGGTAAATATTTGGTTTTTCCTACACCACCTCTTTTTAATCCTATTGTCTTAGAATTATTATTCATCTTATTATTAAATATTTTCATCATTATTTATAGATTGCTATTTTTTTTTCCTTTTTTTTTAAATATATTTTATAAAAATGTTGGGTAGTATTAAAGGATTATTGTTAAACCGTAGTTACATAATTACTCACCTTATAGTCGTTGAACGTTTTTATTTTATTATGCTAAAATAAACTTCGTTTCAAGTTAACTATTTTCAGTTATTCTTGAAATTTACCCAATTTATTTTTAATTATTTTATTTTTATTTAATAAAATATTAAAGGACAAACCCATCCCTAGCGTAACTTTTCCAAGAATCCTAGATCTTTCCTTATTGCATCTAGTGATCCTATGCCCTGCTTACGCAACTGTAAGATGTGTAGATAATCAAACAGTCAGGCAAGATTTAGCCGTTAAGCTTTTTAGATATTCAATACATAACTATTTTTTTTTTATAGCATGAAAATATCCTTGTTTACGATATTTTCTATTATCTCTAATTCCCTCTTAGTTAAAATCCTACCTTAATTTATATGCCTAAGCCATAAGTACAATATGATTATAAATAGTCAAACTACCTTTAATTGCAAACTAAATAATCTTTTTGATTATTTTTTTTTTAGATACTCCTGTTTACTCTTTACAGGGTCTGTGCCCCACATAAACTGTCTACTAGTCATAGTCCCTTGACCTAAGGTCGCTTACTTTTAATAGTAAGTTGAATTAGGTTGATTTAATATAATACTAAATCTTATTCATTCATATGAAAGATAAATAAAGGATTCTCATTTGCAAATTGTCAATTACCTTATTATAAACTGTGAATTTTCGATCATACTCCATAAATAGTAACAGTAAAGCTGCATAGGGTCTTCTCGTCTATCTAGAGGTAAGCAGTATCTGCACTGCTATTCCAATTTCACTGAGCCAATCATAGAGACAGCTGCTGTATCGTTGCACCATTCATGCAAGACCGCATTTAACGGCCAAGGCATTTTGCTACCTTAGGACCCTCACGTTAAGGCCGCCTTTAACCGGGGTGTCCTTCAATATCTAGTATTAGTACTACTAAATTATTTCTGTTAACCTGCCGGCACTGGGCAGATCTCACACTTTATACGTAGATTTTTTTTTATCTTAAGCAAAGTGCTGTGTTTTAATTAAACAGTCGTACAGCACTATTCTATGTCTCTTCCTATTGTATAAACCCATAGTAGCTCAACTACCGGTATTTATTTTTGTAGCCCTCTTTCTCCCGAAGTTACAGTAGTCATTTTGCCGAGTTCCTTTATGATTGTTAGCTCATTTACGCCTTCGTATTCTCTACTTGCTTACTTGTTTCAGATTCTAGGTACGGTTATTTACTTTACTACTTTTTCCTGCACATTTTACGCTTAAATGTTGTTTTTTAGTAAAAAGATTTTCTCATCGTTTAAATCTTTAGATAATATAAACTTAGAGGCCGTTACTTAATTTTAACCATAAGCTTAAGGCGGAAAACCAAAACTTTTCTTTTAGTTACTCATGTCACCATTCTCACTTGAGTTATTTCAAAATTTTATTTAATAAATAAAACCTTCTTTTTAGACTCAACGTTCTGCTACCCCATTATATTATATTAAATATTATTAATACAATATATTATGGACAAAATTTCGGTATATTGTTTAGATCCGTTAAATCTTAGATGCCTATTATCGATTAACAAGCGCTCTGTTACGAACTCATTAAATTATGGCTGATTCTAAGCCTATCTCCTTGTCGACTTCAATAAAAACTCTCTTTATTTCACTTAACTAATAATTTAGGAACCTTAATTATTGTTCTGGGCTGTTTCCCTTTTGACATACAACCTTATCATTCTATGTCTGATCATTCAAGATATATCTTTGCCGTTCCGAGCATACATACTCACAGATAAAATCGCTAAGATCTCCCTATTTGTACAAAATAAAACGTTTACACGTCTTGTCCGAGATTAAATTCTGTACCTGCTAAGATTTTACTTAAATTGCCTACTAGTATAGGTTTCGCAGAAAACCAGCTACGGCGGTCAGTGTTGTCTTTCCAATTTTATCTTTGATTTTCACCAAAGTTTAGACTATACCTTCAACTTTAAATCTAACTTAGGTAAATAATAATTTTTAAGGCCTTTGCTCATTATGCTATTATCCTGTCTTTCTAATTTAGCTAATAACTCTTCTTTAGATATTCTACGTCTTTTGCCTAATTTATTTGAGTTATAAGCCAATTCGATTATTTCTTTTAGGCTATCGTTTGATTTATTGCCTTTAAGTTTTATTATTTCACAAACCTTCATAGCTATTAAATACATTTCTGATTTGTATGTATTTAATTTTAATTTATCTAAAACTGGTTTTATATAATTTAATAAAATATCTACATTTTCAACTTGAAATCTAGAAGCATTAGAAGGTAAATCGTAAACATTTCCACAAGAGAAGAAAGTTTTTAATTCATTTAACACTTCTCTACATGATTGAACTACTGTAAAATTCACTCTTACTCTTTTATAAGGCTTAATTTGGAAAGTTACATTAAAACTACCATCACCGTCAATTAATCCTGCTAAAAAATCTAAAGTTAACCTTGAGTGATACTTATTTAAAGCTTGTTTTAATACCATCATGCTGACTACTTGGCAATTTACCATGTTTAGATTCTAAAAAGTCTAATAAATTAGCTTTAGATTCATCTGTACGTCTCTTTGTATCAGGGTTTAAAAGAAAACTAGTATAAATTATATCTAATAATCCTTTTAACTCTAAATGTTTTTTTTCCATTCAACGATGTGCTTAAAAATCAAATAAGCTTTTAACTTACCGAATCAAGCTTAGGAAATATAAAATTATTTAAATCATCTAAAGAAACTAAGATTAAATATACATTATTTTTATCAGTTTTTATGTAACCAACTCCTTCACACGTGCAAAGAGATAAATATTTATGTAAATTTTTCATCATTTCTAACTCTGAAATATCCAGACTTAAAGATAATACAGGTCTAGGTCTACCCTGTCTTATCAAAATTTAAGTAAAAACTTCCATCGCTTTGAATAAATCCACTTAATCACCCTTCAGAAAATTTGAAATTATTATTCACACTATTGATCATTTCTGATCTAGTGTCCTATTTTTTATTAAAGTTCATTGTATTTTTCATTTTGGTCTATATATATATATTATCTGTAAGCCAGATATAGCTAATTAACTATTTACCTATCCCTATTGTTTAATGCCTCACATCCTTCACGCTTCATTTAGTAGTCAACGAGATAAAAAGTCAGTTAAGATAACACCTTTCAGTGATCAGCTACGATATCTTAAAAATATGGCAGCTTTAAGCCTATTCCCTGGTCAGGCTATCTCTTTAAATAAAACCTATAAGCGAGGTTGATTACCCCTTTACCGATTGCTATAATGTTTTGCACTATTCTGTCTCAGACAGTCAACTTCTCAGTAAGACTATGATCCGCAATCTTAGTTTAATTAGTGTTTCATCCTTTCCAATTATCCCTATACATCAGTGGCTAGGGCACTAGTCGTAGGCACGGCATCCTACAGTATGTGACTTTGCCTGGGACCTCGAACCACGGAAACTGGCCAATTAACAGTTAAAAATTGTCTACTTTAAAAGTAAGACAAGCATAAAAAGTTTGGTATATATATAATCAATACTATGAATAAAATTTCAAGTTAGCACTGCTAGCTAAATTGGCCGAATAGTTTTGAAGATGCCGTATAAGCGGCTAGCTATAACATCGGCGCTTTACCCACAAAATTCTTATTTACCTTATTAAACTAAAACTATAAAGTGCTGGCGTATTACGTGTGTATTATACTTACTAACTTTAAGTATATAATATCGACCACGTCCCATTCTTTCGAATGAAGTCGTTACAGGGTTATATCTTACTAGTTAATATAAAATTATATTAACTTAATTAAATTGTGTTTAGCTATAAGATAAACTTCCCTCGGTATTATCTTAGCCTAACAAGGCCTTAGACTCCACCGATATGAGCCAGATTCAATTAAAACCCTCCTTGATATGTACATATAGTGTAACATAATACTATATATTACATTAATCTAAGGATTATATTTTAATGGGGCGATAATTCACCACACCTACCACAGTTCTTCGGAGATTTATGCAACAATCACCCGTTCGGACTTTTATAATCCTGACTGTGGTAAAATCACCGCTATTCGGGTCTAACATTAGACACTTTTACGTTATTTTTACGTTCGGTTTAACTACGCACAATGCTCGCGTCTAATGTTAACTTGATGACCCATTATGCAAAAGGTACGTTCTTTTTATCGAACTGCTTATAAAACTACTATTTTTATTTTGTTCCCTCACGGTACTTTTCACTATCGCTTACGTGTCATATTTAGCCTTTGAGGAAGGTTCCCCTTTCTATTTAAACAGTTTTTTGGACCATTCTACTTTTTAGGCTCTTCTATTTTCACTCACGCTAATCACAGAATCTCTTTTGATTTTTTTTCCTGAAGTTACTAAGATATTTCATTTCACTTCGTTTTGGATCAGATTTTCCTAAGAGCTTATATATATACTATAAATTTTTCTCTTTGACACATAGCATTAATTTCATAATAGTTTCTTTATATACTTATATTATTACAAATAATATTTATATATCTTTTTTATTGAGATTTCTATTAGCTCTTATTTTCTATTCGGGTTACTGTGATTCGAACACAGGAAGGCTTTCTCCCAAAGAAAGCGCTTTACCACTCAGCCATAGCCCGTTACCCCCCAAGAGTACTTGGACTCGAACCAAGAATTTGAAGGTTGAAGCTCCCTGTTTTACCTATTTAACTACACTCTTACCAGAGAATATCCGATTCGAACGGATGTGGCGATTTACACCATGTAAAGCTCAAATTTACCGCCTTAAACCCCTCGGCCAATTCTCTTTAATCCCTCAGCGAATCGAACGCTGATCTTATTCTTATCAAGAATACACTTTACCCATTAAGTTAAGGAATCTTTGAGCAATAAAGGACTTGAACCTTCAACATTTTGTGTGTAAAACAAACGTTCTGCCTATTGAACTAATTTCTCTTTGGCTTCTATCTGGTTTTATTGTTATTATTATCGCCCCTGTCATCGCTAATAATAATATAATACTTACTATAAACAATCATATATTATAAGAAGTATAAACCATACTTCCTAATGTTGATAATTGACTTACTTCTGTCATATCTCCATCTCAATTATTACTTGATACATACATAACTTTAGCTATTGTTACATCTTGGTTCACATGCGAATCCTTTAGACCTAAAATAAAATTACTTATTTTTCGATTTGAATTATTAATTATAGTTATATAGTATGAGAGTGAACGGAATAGTATACAATTTAATAGTATCATGGCTAGTAAAGCTAAAGGAACACTATTTCAATCATTAATATGTAATTCACTTGTTCTTATATCGATTAACATTATTACGAATAAAAATAATATAGTTACTGCTCCTACATATACAACTATGTATGCTAAACCTATAAAAGTAAAGCCTATTAATATTAAATAAACTGAAATAGAGGCGAATAAAGCGATTAAACACATAAGAGATACGATAGGATTTTTTGTATTCATTACTGCTCCCCCAAAAAATATGGCAAATATGCTTATAACATCTAGTCATTCCCCTATATACCCGTTCGTTAATATATCATTTATAGCTTGTAGTTGATTCATCTTCACTTTTTTTTTTACCTATATTTAGGATTATTTTTTTTATATGTCAAATAACTAGGAAACACTTATAAAGCGTTATAAGTTTCTAATTAACTGAATTTCCCCCCTTACAAATAGTCAGAATCGAACTGACACATACCGAATGGAAACCGGTAAGTCTACCATTAACCTACATTTGCTTTTATATTAAGGATTTAAGATCCTCAATAATACATTGATATATATAGTAGGGTCGACTGCCCGATCCGTTATACGGCTACGCTCAGTCTCCCTCCGAACCGTACGTGCAACTTTCACTGCATACGGCTCTCCACGATCTTTATCTGTTCTCTTATTTTTATATAAGTTTATTTATTATCTTTGATAGTTATTTTGTATTTTTCAAATCAGTCCATCTCATTATCTGATCTTATCTTACCCTCAGACTATTCAATCGCTGTCCTACTTTAGTTGTTAGCCGGCTCTATCTAACAACCTAGTATTAAGACTCCGTCCCCATAGGAATTGCTTCCCTTAGGCGATCCCGTAGTTGATTCTATAGTGGCAAATTCTGTTTTAGGTCCATATCTTATTGTCCAGCAGTTATAATGTTAGTATTCTCGTCTATCATTATTGAGATTGCATTTATGATACAAAAGACCATGACAGATTTTTCTCGCAGTAAGTCCTACAACCTTACTTGCGTTTACTGCTTTTGCGACATGCTATTGTCCCCTCCCCATTTCGGTTATAAGTCAGTCGTATGAATTACAAGGTATAACTGCAACCTTGGTGTCTTTCTTGATCAGAGCTATGATTTAGAATACACAACCACTCTATATCCACAACGGCGCACAGAATAATCATACTACGTCCACAAAATGTCAGTACAGTATCCCACCTTCGTATCCGAGATGATGGTGATCTGTTAAGTGGTATCCTATTATTCTTCATAAACCTACTGCTAGGAATATTGTCCCGACGATAACGTGAAACCCGTGGAAACCTGTCCCGAAAAAGAAACAAGTTCCATACACACTATCGCTTATTGTAAATGAAGAAACACTGTATTCTATTAATTGAAATAAAGTGAATACTAATGCTAATATTACTGTAAATATTGTTCCATATATAGCTCCTTTTCTGTCTCCTTTTATTAAAGAGTGGTGAGCATAGGTTATTGTTGCCCCACTAGACAATAATATTACTGTGTTTAATAACGGTAATTCTAATGGATTTACTGGTAGGGGTCAGCGCACAATATACATTGCAACTGCCCTCAGAACCGTGCGTGATAGTTTCCCATCATACGGCTCGCCCCCAAAATATTACAGCAATTTCTTAAGTATCGTAGGTTCTGTTTCCCATTCTTCAATACTATACCCTTCTTCGGCTTGAGGTTTAGGATACTCTAAGCCAGAATGGTACGACATTACTCCGAGCCCGATGTGGGTAATTATTGATTCTAATTTGACATCATTCACATTACCCTCGTTTATTGTATTTATGTACCTTCATAATATCTGATTAGTTTAATTGCCCTTTATGTAGTAAACCGTGGTGGTATGAACATAATGGAACTTGTTTTCTCATTATAGCACCCAGAAATTCCGCGAAAGTAACCTTGTCCCCGGCTCTAATTTTATTTACAGATCTGATGTGATGCATCTCCACGAATGATGTCGATCCACATACTGTACAGCATTCATTGAATACCGACTTAGTATCTTTCCCAGCTCAGGTCTGAGTAATGAGTTTGTCGGGTAACTCCTCTTGCTAAAGGTCGCTCTTGAGATTATCTGGTTTAAAGAAGGTTAGTCCTGTTTCCACACATTTCAGATCAGGGCCAAATCTGTGGAATACCTTGCTCAAAGTACGTAACTTATACTTCTTCGCGAGGGTTAGGGCACATGACACACGCATCAGTCAAATAACGCTATATAGTCCTGATTTATTAGTAGCAAAACTATAGAAATTCACTATTCCTCTAATTTTTGCATTATAATAATTTATTATTTCCTGATGTGAAAGGTTCATTATAGTCGTAAGCCCAGAGGGTAATAAGGCACCCTTTTGTCGGATCATTTTCGCAACCTTCATTTTTTGCATGATTCTTTTGATCGGGACATTCACAATTGTTCTGTTTATACCCCCGCGGCCGGTTGAGTGGTTTACCTATTTTAGGATTTTGTATTTCAGCTCCAAGAAAATTTCACTTCTCTGTCATACTGTTTATTACCGTCTTATCATCATTTAGGTCCAGTCCACATTTGGTTTTGAGAATATCCTTTATTCTAGATTTTATGGAGTGGGCTTCATGCAGAGCAATCAAGACTAAAAAATCATCTGCGTATCTTATAAATTTCAATCTTCGAAAGTTAGGATCAAAAGGATCAGATCTTTTAACCTTTCGCATTTCTGCTAATATCCCGGCTCTTTTATTTAAATCTAAGCTTTTACCCTTCAGAGCCTGTAATTTTGCATATACGGGATTCTTTCTTCGTTTCGATACTTTATCGAATCTAAGCCTCTCTTCAGTCATGAATTTATCTGGTTTAACCATCACTAAGTAGTGGACTCAAGATTCCTCCCCGTGGTGTACCCAGTTCTGGTTGGCAGAGAATTCCTTTGTCATCAATGTATCCTGCACTTAAGAACTTACTCAATAATTCTAGTATCCGAGGATCACCTTAGATACACACTTCATAATTATTTTGTGGGGTATCATGTCAAAACATTTTCACCCTGAATTACTCAGTTGTATTTATTACCCTGTAGATATATATCTAGCAGAGCTGAGTGTACGGATTTCCCTTCTCTAAAACCATGTGATGAGTCTGAGAATGTTGGATCAAAGATGGCTTCTAATATCGCATGAATACCTTTATGAACAATCTTGTCTCTCGACGATTGTATGGTATCATCTTTCCATTAGCTTTGGGGATTTCGACCCTACGACTTGGTCTAAATTTGCATTTTCCTGATCCTGATTGTGTCTTCAAATCATTTTAAGTTTATCCCATCCAAGGTTTCGTTGTCAGATCCCTTAGTCATGTTACCCGGTTTACTACGTATTTCTTTGTAACATTTTTCTATAAAACTCGGGTCTGTAATTATGTCAAGCAATTTGAAATACTTTTGACCTTTTAGATTTTGCTGCTCTAATATCTTTTTTACTATAGTAGTAGCCCCGATTTCATAAGAGACCTTTGCAGGTTTGTCCGATTTAGCCGGGGTACGCGTTTTATCAAGGCTATTGCTTTTAATATTAGACTATTTTGGCTGTCTCCCTTCGTTTTCATATTATTATGTCTACTATGAAGTCTCCGTCCCCGCATTGGTAACCCAGAGGCGGTTAGATCCCGAGGTTGGCAGTTGGTGACGTTTAAAGTCCATTTTGATTTAGCTGCTTGCTCATTCCTTTTCGGCCTCCCTATATGGGGAGATCATCCAGCTTATTGGCTACGCACCATGCTAGAACCATCATGGTACGCAATGCTGGAGTAACACCGATATATTCTGCTTAAGATGTTACCCACGGGTTGTAGGTGATTATGAGTATCAAGTTTGTTGTCCTCAGCATGTCAATTCCCACTAACGCTGTTATCTTTCCGGGGCAGTCCGAATCATACATCGCTTATGTACTCTGCTGTCCATCATGATATTGTTATTGGCACTGTTATGCGGGAGTACTCGTGGCATTTGTCTAAGACCAAATACAAATGAGAAGTGGGACTACACTTCAACACACTAACGCCCTCGCTCGGCGCACATTCTATACCCATAGGGGGTCATTGACTTCCTAATTCTACTGTTGGTGTTAAAGCGCTATGGAAGTACGCTCAGAAAATTGCCAAGAAGAACAATGCTTCTGATATTATAAATAACATAATTCCTAGATTTAATCCTTTTTGTACAGCCATGGTATGATTACCTAGGTAAGTCTATATAAAAATATATTTCTATATTTGTTGGACTATATCTTAATTAATAGATTATAATAACATATTAACTTCTAACGTTTAGTCTCTGAATGTATTAAAAGATTACTATATATCTTTTAATTCCCTGCGGATTATCCTTAATATTTAGGGTTTTCCTGCAATTGGTTAAATTTTAAGAAAGCACTTTTAAAGCTATTTATTTCTATATTATTAGCCTATTTTTACCTAACCTGGTTTACCTTCTGAGATTATATCTCTGAATCAGAGCGCCATAGAACCTACTACTGTTACTAATGCTATATAAAAGAATATATAACTACTACTAAATAAATGCATAGATAATGCAGCATTTAATGTTAAAGTAAATAATGATATACTTGTATACAAAGGTCATGGGGAAGGTGACACTAAATGAAACGGATGATCTTGGAAATTTCCTCTGACTAGATTTGTAATTTATTATAATAATATACTGATATTACCGGCTTATTCATATTTTCCTAAAAGCCTCTAAGATGAATCGAACATCTATAAACGTTATTAACAGTAACGCGCTTTACCTTTAAGCTACAAAGGCTTTTCTAAGCATACTCTGTTATTCGGAAAAGAGGTGATTCGAACACCTAAGTCTAAAAAGATACCACTTAGCAAGTGGCTTGCCTTACCTATGGCTACCTTTCCTTTGCCCAATTATGCTCTCTTCCCCTCCCCTTACTTACCTTATACTATTTACTTTTATTGTTTATCCTATACCTCTTATCTCTCTCTTCCCCTTACTAACCTTTTTTGCTATCGTAACCCCCCCCTCCTGTCTACCATTTACATTTCAGTTTCCAGATAGTATTTATTAAATTGTAATACTTATCTATTCACTATAACTCACTTTTATAACAATATTTACCTTTCAATTACATGATTATATTTCTAGTCATCTTACTATCTTTACACTAACTATGATAATTTAGTAATCAATTTATCTACATTCTTATGACCTATTATTACTGATTATCAGTTTGCTGATGAATATGTAGACCATGTTTCTAGTTCAAGTATAGCTAAAGTTAATATTTATCATAAAAATTTCAGATTTTATCTTTTAGCTGTTAAGTCTTACAGCTCTAGACATATTCCATGATAAGTAGAACCAAGTTCTGTATAAGTAAATAAGCCTAAAAATACTTTGTTAGATAGATACTTAAATTTTTGGATACTGTTATCTATTATAGAGATCATACTAATATATTGTTTTTAGGTAGATACAAAGTAACTTGTAAATTAAGATATCTTAAGATTATAAAAGTTACTATTTAGTATGTAGATAGGTATAACGCTTCTGCTTATATTTATTCAGATACATCACTTCAGTTAACTGAAGCCTCTGTTATTTGACAGTTCACTAAATCCTTTTAACAATTACATGACTATATAGATAAGGCTGTATTTATATTGTTCACGCTAAAGTTCGTTATATGTTAGAGAGTCAATTTAATAATAAATCTTAATTTATAGCTTATGACCTCTATCAATATCACTTTTATGATCTATCTGTTGACTATATTTTTCGCTATATTGATACCTGTTTTCTGTTACTAATCATATTTAGAGGTCATTCTTTCGAGAAGTTTTTAGCTTATATAGGATAAAGCTAAATTTATAGGTCTTAATCATAAAGATCCTGAATTTAAATTTTACCTATCTTATGTTTTAGCAGTTAAGTCTAACAACTATAGAGTTATCTAAATTCTATGGATGGTATGGTTATACATCAAGATGGCATGATCATTAGACAGTCCGGTAATAAAGTTATTACTCTAAAAAGTTCTATTTAAGAAACAAGTATAGACCGGTGTTATTGACACTGAAACATATCTTTTAGATATATTTAGGATTAAAAGCTAATTTAGCCAAGGATCCCGTTATCTATTATATTGATAAAGATGATAGAGATCATACTATAGCACAAGCTTATGATATTGTTTTTATTTTATCCCTTAATTTCTAAAGTTACTTGTAAATTAAGGGATACAAGTATTATAAAGTAGAGATAAACAGAAATCTGTGATAGTTATTTAAACAAAAGTCTTAGACAGTTAGGTAAAGGAGTTAAAACTACTAAATTGCTAAGTAAGAAAATCTGTATATGCTAATATCACTGATCTCGAGTATAAATCTTTAGCTCGCTATATCTTATATCAATTTAGATAATATGGATCTTAATGATCTAGCATTACATCTCCTTCCCCTCTCCGAACTAGATCGGAATCGAACCGATATCTTTTATCGTGACAGAATAACTCTTTAGCCTATTAAGTTACTAGTTCCTGAGTGCAAAAAGGCTTTAGCCACTCCATTATGATAGGAGAGAAGAGATTCGAACTCTCATAACAACAATGTACCAAGTTTACAGCTTGGCCCTTTTTACCTATAAAGGAACCCTCCTTTGTTAAACCAGCTACGGATTCGAACCGTAATATTTCCTTATCTGGTTTTGATTTATTTTGCTTGTCTAACCTGCCTAAAAACCAATAAAAAAAAAGGAATACTTTTGTTAAAGGCCAATGCTTCCCGCGCAACTTCCACTACGCGAACCGTATTTCGACTTAACACTAATTAGAGTCACACATACGAAAACTCCCAATAATAGCTTTAGCTTACTTTTATAAGCACACAAACACCTATGTGTTTTTTTACTAATTACTAAGAATGCAAACTTATTGCATATACTCCTTTCAGCATGTGACGAGTGGTTAGTACCAATCCGAGGTTCATTCACCGTGACATAGTGATTCACGATTACTAGTAATTACGAATTCATATAGTCGAATTTCAGACTACAATCCACTTATATCCTTTTTTCAAGATTAGCTTTAATTCACATTTTTGCATCTCTTTGTCAAGGCATATGCAGCACGTCTATAGCCCACAGCATTAGGGCCATGATGACTTGTCTTTGTCCCCTTTCTCTATCCCAATATCCGGGATCTTATGCTTTATAGTTTGATTTTTTAAATAAAGCCAGGGATTTCGTTATTTTCATGGAAACCACAGTTTCACAACATTAACTGGAAACAGCCGTGCAACACCTGTAAATTATACAAACTGTGGTAAGATTCTTCGGGGGTTATCGAATTAAACAACATACTTCACTACTGGTGTCAGAAACGGTCTAGTGATTTCAGTTCCTGCGTTGCCACATTACTCTTGAGGTGGAATGCTTACACTTTCATTTATAGACCAAATATGCTTAATTAAAACTTCCTACTGAAGGACCCGTTTTTTTTAATAACTCAATCTAATCTATGGCACTCATCATTTACTGCAAAGACTACTAGGGTCTCTAATCCTATTCATTACCTTTGCCTTCGTCCCTCAACGTCAGTTTATACCTGGAGGGGTGCCTTCGCTTTTACAGAGTCCCCCGAGTATCTGCAGATTTCATCCCTCTTCCCTAGGTGCTCCCCTCCTCTATAAAACTCTAGTCAAGTTATTACTTTTTTCCTGACCGCCTAGGTACCCTTTAAACCTATTTAAGATGAATAACACTAGTCTCTTACGTATTACCGCGACTGCTGGCACGCAATTGGTCAAGACCATAATATATATACTGTCATTATCAATATATACACAGAGCTTTATTCAATTTTAATACAACCCTATAGATCATATTCTAAGATATGCTCAAAATAGGGCTTGCCACTCTCCCAAGTTGCCAGTTCAGCCGTTAGGCCATTGACCAATATTCCTCACTGCTGTACTAATATGCATTGGGGTTTTTTCAGACCCAATGTGGTCGATAAACCTCTCAGAATCGACTACGAGAACTTAAGCTAGTTAAGCCATCACCTTAACTACTACCTATCCCGAAAATACTATAATCCTCTTAAAGCGAGTCCCAACAACTCTTTATTTTTTATGAAGGATTTCTCTCCACTTTAAGGTCGGCTGATAATATCCATATACTCACCTGTACACCACTTTTTAACTTTTCATTAGATTTAGTTTTCACTAATTAGTTAAAACGTTCGATTAGCATGTGTCAAGCACTTGAACAGCATTCAATCAGAGCCATCACCAAACTCAATTTTTTTTTTGATGTAATTAATTATAACAATAATTACATCACTATTTGTTCTTGTTATATTTACACAAGGGGAGCCATAAACTATTTAATGTTCTATTTTTAAGGACTGTTCTAATTAAAAATTTAATAATTGTTCGTCTTATATACCTGACGAATAATTAACTATTCGCATCTGATAATGTTGAAGCTTTAATTTCTCTCCTCATTTATAAATTATTATTATTCCTTTTAAGGATTAATTTTTACTGTTTTATTAATTTTCCTTGCTTACTGCCTACTCTCACTTGTATATTGGGCCTTCTAACTTATTAATGTAAATCTAAGCCATCTTTAATGTAAGATGATGATAAAACTACGAAAACTTGAGCTTGTATCACTGCGATAGCTATTTCTAATCCTGAGAAGGCTATTATAAATCCTAGGGGTATTAAACCTAGTATAAAAAATATTAAACCTGAAGATAATATTTGGTATGTAAAACCACTTAAAATACTTAATAGCATATGGCCTGCTACTATGTTAGCTCCTAATCTTAAACCAAGAGATACACATCTGGCCATATAACTAATAAACTCTATTATAATTAATAAAGGGAGTAGTGCTATCGGACTACCTGCTGGTACTAAAATTGAAAAAAAGGTTAGACCGTGCTTTTGGAAGCCTAATATTGTTGCTCCTAATACTATTGTAAAACTAAGAGCAAATGTTAAAGCAAAATGACCTGTAGATGCAAAACTATAAGGTACCATTCCGATAAGGTTATTTATTAATATAAATACAAATAAAGTGTATATAAATGGGAAATAAATTTGCCCATTTCTAGCATTTATTTGATTTGTTACTATGCTGTGTATTGTTACGTACATAGATTCTTGAGCTACAGATCAGTTATTACTAACCAACTTGTTATAGTTAGTAGCCACTAAGCTTAAGATTAACATAATTAAACCCCCTATTACTAAATAGAATCCTATATTAGATAAAGATAAATTTAAGTTACCTCCTAATACTTCTAAATTTAATATATCTCTTACTTCAAATTGATCCAAGGGGCTTTCTGCAAACATAAGTAGTATATTACTACCTTTATATATATATCTTTAAATAACTAATTACTTATAGTTTTTATACTATAAACCGTATATTTATTGTATTATATCTTTTCTATAAACATACGTGAGATGAATAAACGAACTATTCTTGGTAATATATATTTAGATAATATATATAAAACTAATACTATTACAGTAAAAGCAAATACTATTTCATTCATATAGTAAAAAGGTGTTAATTGAGGCATATTTTTATTATAGTCAAGCAGCTTACCTAAATAATACGTATTTTATTTTAATCGTAAACAATTATATTAATCTCTCTTTAGAAAAATCTACCTCCCGGCCCACAGGCTTCCTTACTTATTTTACTTATATTCTTTTCAGGGGGGGGGGGGGCCGGAGGCCCGTTCAGTTAATCTTATTTCACTTTCTATTGCGCAAGTTTATGTACACTTCATTTTACTGCTTTTATCCGCTATATATTTAAAAAGACAAGTTGGGACTTTGCTATGGTAATGCTTTTGGTACTGCTTTTACTCATTAAGCATACTTTGGTTGTTTTACGGTTAAACCATCTTTACTTCTCCCTTACCCACTCTAGATAAATACAAATATTCATATAAGTTTACTATAACAGTGTTATTTATTAACTTTATCGTATAAACATTGTTTATTGTAAGCAATAGTAATAACATTTAATTTTTTTATCTAAACATAACCACAAGTATAGCTTAAACACTAAAAAAATCAAACAAAAGTAATTTTATATTACTGCTAACCCCAAAGGCTTTTTTACACATTTAAACAAAATAAACCCTATATCTTATACTGTAGAATAGTTGCGGGATAATGTAAAACGTCTAAAATAATTCCCGGACTTACCCCTAATATTACTGTAAATATTACTAGTGTGGCTACTATTAAGAATTCTCTTATATTTACATCAAATACGCTTTTTCTAGTAAATGGACCACCGAAAGATATACGATTAAACATATAAATAGAGTAGGCCGCAGACAATACAATAGATGTACAAGCTAAGATTCCTGCCAATGCTAATCTTTCGAGAATACCAGATAAAGACATGAACTCTCCGATGAAATTAAAAGTTAATGGAGTACCACAATTACCTAAACATAAAATAAAGAACAATAATGACAATATTGGCATAACTTGAACCATACCTCTATAGAAGTATATAGATCTATTACTAGTTCTATCATAAAGAACTCCTCCTGCACAAGCAAAAAGACCACTTGATACGAATCCGTGCGCTAACCCTAAGACAATACTACCCTCTACACCTTGAACAGTATTACTAAAAGCACTCATTAAGTATACTGATGCATGTGCTACTGAAGAATAGGCAATTAACTCTTTAACATCTTCGGTTATAAGGGTACTTACGCTACCATATAAAACAGTTATAGCTCCAATTGCATAAACCGGAAAAGTATATTTCCATGTTATTTTTCCTAGTATTGGTCAGATTAGTTTAAATATACCGTATAAACTTAATTTTAGTACTATTCCTGCTAAAATAATACTACCACCTAGGGGTGACTCTACGTGTGCCTTTAGAAGCCAGTTATTTAGTCCATAAACCGGTGTCTTTACTGCAAATGCTATAAATATCCCTATAAATAAGAATATTTGCATTTGATATCCAAAGTTCAATTTAAATAAAGTATCATAATATGTACTACCCTCTGTAGATCATATGCTTAATATGGATAATAATAAAAACAACGAGCCTCATAATGTATATAAGAATAAATATCGACTTGCTCTAATTTTATTATCTGATCCATATATACCTATTAATATAAATAGAGGAGGTAAAATAGATTCAAAGAATATATAAAATAACATTATATCTAATGTCATAAAAACCCCTAATAATAATCCCTCTAATAATAGCATTATTATTAAATAATATTTTATATTTACTTTAAGAGAATCTCAATTTGATAACAACACTATAGGCAATATTATCGTAGTTAATGTTATAAAGTATATCGATATACCATCTATTCCTAAATAAACACCAAAGTGGCCTTCTACATATTGAAATTGATTAGTGCTATAGTTAAAGATAGCAAAAATAATTAAAGATAGAACCATATTTATTGCACTAGTTACTAGTGCTATTGTTTTTGAACTATTAGTGCTTGTACTTGATATTATTATTGCACCGATAATCGGTATAGTTAATAAAGAGAATAATCACATTTTTTTTTAGTTTATTTTACAAAAGACTCGTTATACCACCTATGGACATGCATTTCACGGTGAAAAATTAAGGTAGAGGCTAAAATAAGCTAATATTTATAAAGTATATGCTAAACATATATAATAATGATAGAACAAACACTATAAATCCGAATAAAATAGGTAATAATTCAGTTCAGCAGAAATACATTAATTGATCAAAACGTATTCTAGGGAATGAAGCTCTAACTCAAATAAACACAAATACCATCAGAGAACTTTTTACTCCTAAGGTTATACTAGATATTAATCCTTCCATATTAAATAAAAGTTCTCTTAATTTAAAATAATTTATAGAGATTATTCATTCTATATCAAATATATAAGCATATATATAATTTAACAATTCAAATATATATATATAATCTATTTCTACTAAATAACCGCCTAAGAACAAAAGACTAATTAATATACACATTAATACAATACTAGCATATTCGGCTAAAAAGAAGAAAACAAATAAAACAGCTGCGTGCTCTGTCATAAATCCACTAACTAATTCAGATTCCTTATAAATCGTTATATCTATCATAAGCTTGCCCTATCTTTAGCTTATAAGTAGATAATTTCAATTATATATTAATCTCATATTCTCATATAAGACTGGACTATACCTTATTTAATATACAAATATTAAATGATCACGTCTAGTCTATTAAGAGTTAATTTATTAGCTATATCTAAATTATTTCCCTGCTGATTGTCTTACAATGTAAGATATTGCAGCACTTTGTGATCTTTAATGAGACCAAATCTATATAGCCTCAGCTAAATCATTATATTACAATTATATAGCTAGCTATTTGCTCACTTAGCCTAATTTAATACACTTTATTCTTATTGATTGTTCTCTTCTAAATGTCTAGTTCAGTAATGTTATAGAGAAAGCATATTAAATAAATTGTAAATATATAATCAGCTGAGTAGCTTTTTTATCTTTTTAATTTTATTTATAGTTAAATCTTGCTTAATCCTGTCTATGTATTCAAATATAATTACTGAATTCTATCTTTGTAAGCTTTTCAGCTCTTTTGAGACATTAATGGAATGGATTAACGAAATTAACTAGATAAATGCTTATATTGCTTGCTTTAGCCTCAGCCAAATCGAAAGGGGCTCTGTTAGTTTCTGCTACAGAACCTATAAAGAATATTATTAATATACAGAATAAAGGTAAAGCTAATCAAACTATTTTTTGAAACTGTACATTAACATTTAAATTTAAGCTTTTAGTTATAAAGACTACAATCAATAACGCTGATGTCAAAACTAATTCATAACTTATCAATTGGGCTGTACTTCTTATAGATCCCATGAAAGCATATTTACTATTAGCACTTCACCCCGCTAATAGTATACCATATGTGGCTAAAGATGAAACAGCTAGCAAATATAATATTCCGAAATCCGTATCACTTAAAACTAATCCAGGTCCGTACTTACAATCAGAGACTAGACCTGATGACACAAATTCTTTCGAAATTGTTTAGAATATATCTTAAATGCATTAATACATCAACTGCCGTATATTCGTTGCTCTTTTACAATGTGGGGCTAGCTGTAGCTGTAGCACTGCTACAGCACCGTCCCCCTCCCCCCCCCCCCACATTAACTTAGATCCGTGATTACCCATTTATCTTATAGCTTGTTACCTTATCTGAGTAATTACTTCAGCCGCTTATCTATAGCTTGGTACTATAAGTTTTAGGGAGTTCCCGGAATTTGACAGTTTAATCCCTACGTTTACTATGCAAAATAAAACAATAACTTATATCTGTCAAACTTGACTAGCTTGTTAGACTTTCATACTAATAAAAATTACAATACTAGATATAAGATTTAAGTTATTTACTGGTCTGTGCAAGGAATTACCGCGAAACCTAATAAAGAAAATATTAATGTTACCACAGGCCCTAAAAAAAATAATATTATATTAGCTTGTGTCGGTGCAACATATTCTTTTAAAATTAATTTTAAAGCGTCTGCGAATGCTTGTAATAAGCCATAATACGAATATCTTATTTTATCCATTTACAGGAAAAGTTATATGACTTTGCCCCTATTTGGGTCAGACTATATCTTAAGCATTAAAATCATATATTTTAACACCCATTACCATTTAGTCGATGAACAGTATACCTAATTACAAGCTACTTGGCTGCGGATACCCTCGAGTCTATTTTGATTTTACTATACCTCGAGTCATTACCTGAGCCATGTATTAGTTACCTAATACATTTAGTTAAAATAGCTTTAAAAGGGTCCCCGCAATTTGATAATGTTTAGCTAAAGGTTCACTTTAGCCAAGGCCGAATAAAGTATCTTACACTTTACTTGAAACTTTTTCTTTGCACAGAGCTTTACTGAGCTAGTTTAGTTTGTATATTGTTTTGACCTACAGCATTAGGTCCTAATCTTCTTTGCATACTAGCCATAGTTTTTCTTTCAGCTACTGTAACGTATGCTACTACTAATAATGCTGGTAAGATCAAGAAGAAATTTTCAATTATAGTTGTATTTAAATTCATTTTTTTTTTGATTTTTTTTTATTTATTTATATATTGAGTTAATAATACATAAGATCCTTTTTATATTAAACTATATAAAAATAAATGCAAAAATAGCCAGTAATATTTAATAATTAATAGACTATTTATTATTAGATTGGTAAACTCAGTCCCATCTTAGAGTCGAACTAAGGTCCTAATATTAGAAGTATCATGCTCTGCCTATTGAGCTAATGAGACTTGGCATACCTAAGATTGTAAAGGTAAGCTTACAAATGCATGAGGTTTAGGTGGGCTTGTTAACCCTCATTCTAGACTAGTATAACATCTGTTTAAGTTGGCTTGCAGTATATCTGTATAGAACCCTGGTCTTAGTCAAGGATTTCTAACGGCGACTTTACCTTCTACTAGTTGTTTGTAAACAATGTATAAAAACAATCAAGCAGCAACTACACTTACAATAGACCCTACACTACTTATTAGGTTTCACCCTGCAAAAGCGTCAGGATAATCTCCTATTCTTCTAGGCATACCTTGTAGCATTTAGAATAAAAGTATAATTTACCCGTATCTATATATTTTTTAATAGTTCTTGCATCTATGTGTTTTACACTACACTATCATAACATTTAATAAACTTGCCTATCACTATCGTAAACATAAACTTTTTTTTCTTAATTTTTTTAACATATCACTATGTTATTTGGACTATTTCTTTAACTTTTAAGTAAGTTACAACACGTATAGTCTCGGGGGATCCCTAAAATATGAGCTTAGAATAGAGTTTACCCTGTCTATACTTATTATTGGTTTCCTGCTAATTGTCTATTTATACTGCCTAATTTAAATAGAGTTTATAGCATATAGTGTTGTGTAAATTTCATATCACCATGAAAAAAGGCCTACTGACCTAAAAAGTGTTGAGGGAAAAATGTAAGATTTACACCTATAAATAATAGTCAGAATTGTGTTTTTGATATCTCCATATCATAATTTAAACCTAACATTTTGGGAACTCAAAAGTATCACCCTGCAAACATTGCGAATACAGCCCCCATACTTAAAACATAGTGAAAATGAGCTACCACATAGTAAGTCAATAAAATAGCTCTTATACAAACACCGCTCACGCGGTGGAGCGGACTATAACTTATAGAATTATTTAACTTAATAAACTTTCTATTGTCACGTTTAGTCTCTACGGATCCTACTTACTAATAAATTATTATTACTTGGTCTAAAGGTAATTTAATTAACATCAGCTTTGGTTTCCACGGTATTATCTAATATAGGCTCTTCTATGCGCCCTTAATTATATTTTCCGCATTAAGAAAACATATTAGACTCCACCGTTAGCAAAAATTACTTAATTTTTACCGAAAAACTGTATCAATTTTTCATGGTGACTAGACCACACGACACCAACTAAACAAGCTTTTTACTGAATTTATTTAAAGATTCTAATTTTTCACCTAGCAAAGGATAGTTAGTACAATGAGTGGTTATTTTTAATAATGCTTCTTTTTTATATACTTCCAAAAAATAAAACTTACCATAAGGATTTCTAACTTTGTTAGTTACTTCAAAATACTGTTGAATGGCTTCTATCAAATAAAAATCATCATTTTGTCCTATTGAAAAAGATTGTATATTGGGAGCCCGCCTCGAAAAACAACCCTCAGCTTCAATAAAACCAGACAATCATCCTTTAAAATAAGTAGGTATATTAAAATTAGCTTTAGATTTTATAATAGTTAACTGTTGATTATATTTTAAATTTCTATTTAATAAATAAGGTTTGACCGAGGTTTCAGTTAAACATGCTTTTAAGAATGCAAGTTGACAGATTTTTTTTGAAGTTAAAGGAGGATAAGTATCATAGATTTTTAGAATTTTTTCAACCTCTGGCTTTTTATTAACTACTCAAATAACATCGGCTCCTGTAATTCTTACCGTTCCACCTACTCTCTTGGCTATTTCAATTAACATATTATAATTAGATAAAATATTAGATAATTTAATAACTAGTCTATATTGTAAGGATTGTTCACGTCAATGGTTTACTTGAATACTTCCATCTCCATCCATCAACCCTACTCAAAACATTTTTACATATTCATTATAGTTATCTTTGGCCACTTGACTATCGTCACTCAATTTATAACTATCCTGTTCTGGCGCTAGCTTACCGGAACTAAAGTTAAAACTATCTACATAGAATTTTTTAGTTTCCATAAGTACAATTATACCTAATAAAACAATAAAAACCGTATCGTGGAATGCAATATCCAATGAAGCATTCGCTAATATTACCCCACTTAACCCTCCAATTGTAAACATAAATACAAAACCTAGTGAAAATAACATTGAAGGTGTCATTTTTATAGAACCTCCGTAACATGTTGCTCGGTGTTAGGCCTTCGATCGTTTCAGATCTAGTTGGCTTTATATCTCGTAAAAATAGGGATAGTATCTATATATTTTTACTTAAGTGCTTTCTTAAGGCACTATAAATTACTTTAGATCCGGACCATTCCTTCAAGTTTCATATAATATATCCTACTTTACATATTACTTAGAAACAGTTATGGCATCTGGTCTCTACACTTTTAGATAAATAAATAACCGCTTTGGTTATTTACTTACTCAATGGACTTATTAGTCTATTGAATTATACTTTCGTATAACCACTTAGCTCGACGATAATCCTTAGTAATTTTTATTCTTATTTCAGGATGTCCCTAGAATTTGCCATATTAATTATAGTAATAATTAAATTTTTTAGGTTGCTTAGCCCCTAAAATTTTATATTTCATACTTTCATGAACATAAGGTAACAAATTGTGTAAATTCTTTTTAATTGATTTACTTTTAATATAAACAACAAATGAATCTCTTTGTTTATGAATAGAACAATTTAAACCATATTTTACGATAAGAATATTAATAAAAAAAACTATTTCCTTTACGGTAAAACATTGTGTTTGTATAGTTATTCCTGAACTATAAGTACCGTCACACATAATAATATGAGCTAAAGCTTCTCATGTTAATAAATCATAAAAATTATTAGGTATAATTTTCTTATTATTTACATAAAATATATTATATAATTCGGTTATACAGGGTAAAGTTCTTGTAGTAAAGCCTAGGCCTAAACTATCGCTTATTTTAGTTCTAGTAAGATAAGGACCTTTAGAGCAAAAATGACTTAATTTAAAGAAAACAGAATAAAAGTACTCAAAATGTTTATAAGTTTGTTTAAATTGTAATCTAGCATCTGCTTTATTTGGTTTTGAAATATTAGCATCTGAGAAAATTATACCAATAAAAATAGATTTCAAGTTAGGTGGTAGTTTTATTAAATTTCTATTAAAAGATGTAAATTTTAAATAACCTACAGTAGAAGATAGGTTAGACCCGTAGGGTACTAAAGCTTTAGTACTATTTATTAAATTATTATTACTACTATAATTTTTGGTCATATATATCTTACTAAAGGATATTGACAACCATGAGAAGATTTTTATTCCTGTTGGAACTGCAATTATTAATGTAGCAGCGGTGAAATAAGCTCTTGTCTTATTAGCTTTTACTTATATGGACAGTATCTTAATTTAATATATAACCAGGCTTCTTATTCTATATGAATAGCTGGTTAAGGATAAGACTCCACCCCTCCCCCCCCCCCTTTCTCACCTAATTAAATTTCTTGCGTGCTTGTCTCTGAGGATCCTTTAGTTGCTATACTTATAATTTTTTTTACACCCTTAATTTCCAAATGTTTACCTTCTGTAATCATTCTATATACTTTTAGAAATTTAATATAATCAACATATTTCCCTGAAAATACATTATATTTGTCAAAATAATTAATTAAAATAGCTGATGTCTTAAAACCTGAACTTTTATAACATCATATACCTGAGCTATATTGAGAAATATTACCCATATTTAAATGATCATATAAAAGTTGTAAAGGTATCTTGTCATTTTGTTTTATAGAATACTCTAATCTAACGCTATATCCTGTTTTATGTGTTTTACTTTTTACAACACTAATAAAAAAACAGCCCTCGGCTTGAGTAAATCCTGCTAATCCTTAATTATCTAAAGATAATTTTTTTAAAGGAGGTAATATATTTATGTTAAAATCTTCACTGTAAGATTAATTGATTATATTTAAATTCACTTACAAGTTTACCATTTATTAATGATAAAATCTTAGACAAACCTTTTGCATTTTTACAAATATATCTTACGGCTTTTTAATCTTATAAACATTACCATGTCCTATTTGTTTCTTAATATAGTAAGCTAATGAGGTATCAGATTCATGAAAAATAATATGCAATTGTTTTTTACCTAATCAACCATCACCTTCTATCAAACCAGCTAGAAAGTAACCTAATTCCTCGTCAGATAGATTACTCTTATGTTTAGATAAATGTTCAGAAATTAATGGTAAGTTAGTATATTTATTATAAGTATTTTTCTTGTAAGGAAAAAACGCTAAGTACAGCCGTAGCTATAGTACTATTACAAAAGTTTCCTGCTGATTTCCCCCACAATAAGTAGATTTTTCCTAACGCAATTAATACGAGTGGACTACTTATACAGAAGTTCCCAGCATATAGCAAGATTTTTACCGTGAACACAAATATATCCACGTCCAGTCCTACTGTGTACATGTGGTGACTTCAAACGATAAATCCTAATATTCCTATAGACATCATAGCATAGCAATATTTTACTTGAACAAAGTATTATTTCAATCTATTAGAGTTCATTTCTAAATTTAAATCCTTAATTTTTTTTTAACCTTGCATGGTTGTTTCAATAATCATACACTGTTTAAAAGAAATATAATCTTTTTGTTTTAAATTCAAAACAGGGTAAGAGTCAAAATGAGGCAATACTTTATCTAATATATAATTAGTATCTTGAACTATAAAATCACATCTAGGTGTAGCAATGTTAGATCTTTTACTTACCGAACCGCAATTAAAAAACTTAAGGAATAATTCCATAAGTTTGAAATCATCAAGAAGTTGAGCAATATGAAATCTACAATATACTTTTTCCAGTAATACATAATCTTTAGCTGGTCTAACATAAAGAGAGAATCCACCATCACCCCCTACAAATCCTGATACCCATTGAGGATTTAAATTCTCAGGTAAATATTTCATTGGTTTATTAGCAGGTATTATGTTAGAGAAATATTTTTTAACTTTATTTGAAATTCCTCTATTTATGGATGCATAATAAGAAAGAATTTCAAAGAAACCTTGTTTTGTTAAATGATTTTTATTTAAAATTAATTCTATAACTTTTGATCATAATAAAAAATCTACCTGCTTTCTACTTATATGCGGAGAATTTGTAAAATGAGGTATTATAATTCACATTAGTTACTCTATATACTGAATTTTTTTTCAAATCTATTATATACCAGACCTACCCCAAATAAAGCCAGGATTTTATATAAAATCACTTTATCCTTTTCATGAAAATTAATTTCAAATGAAGCTCTTACTTTTCAACTTAAGCCTTCAGATGTTTCTATTATTATTGAAAAACAACCCTCTGCATCTACAAAACCAGTTACCCAGTTAGGATCTAGTTGGTCAATCTCTAATTTTTTTTTAATACTTTATTTAATGATATGGAATTTTTATTATCCAATTTCATATTTTTGTAAAATAGTGGACTATATCTTAATCACCTTTGCGCGATCCCCTTTGTATAGTCTCTGAGATTACAAATATAACCTGTTAAATAATTAAGAATACTAAATAACAAGTTTCTACTGTAGATCTGCTGATTGCTCATTGTAATATCTTTAAATTTTTTACTGTAACAATCAATACTAGTATTTAAAGTATTAGAGGTTCCCAGCATATAAAAGGGATTCACATAACTATTAATTAATGTGAACCTATTTTTGATCATACCTATGAATCCGAATACTGGTTTACTAGAGCTAGCGGATATAGTTGTACTAATAATACCAAAACCTGGTATAATTAATATATAACAATTAATTTGATTAACCAAAGTTAACACACAAGAACTTACATCCTTGTTAGGACTTTATCTTAAACTGTAGTTGTCTATTATCATCTCTGGAGGCTCGTTCTTTTTAATTTTAATATTTTATTTACCCCTTCTTGATTTAAATGATCTTTATTTTGAACTATTAAATAAGCTTTTCTTCATTTTAAAAAATTGATATGTTTACTTCCTGATAATAGATGAAAGTTATCTAAATAATTAATAACTTTTTTAGCTGAACCATAGCTCATTGTACAGTAAGTATTATCTTTATAAAAACCACCTAAATAATCTTTAATTAATAGTAAAAGATCCATATTAAGCTTTTTATGTATTTTATAACTTAATACTACTTCGGGTGCCATACTACACTCCCTAACTTTTATATGGAAACTAGCAACAGCGTCAGAAAACCCAGCTAATCAATGATTTTGTAAATCTTGATTTAAATTCAAGGGGACGTGATTGTTTTCTCTTCTATTTTTTCCATTTATTAAATTTAGAACTTTTTCCACCCCTTTTTTAGCTCTAATTATTAGAACTAAAACATTTTTATCTTTAACTTTTTTTACACTACCAAATCCTATACGTTGTTTTACGTAATAAGCTAAAGATGCATCTAATAAATGAAATTTAATAATCAATTCTAGATTACTACTAAAATGGCCATCACCATCTATTAAACCGGCTAAATAATGGCCAAATTCATCATCATTGAAAGGTTTTAAATGTTTAGGGACATGAACAGAAATTGGCATGATTTTTTCTTTGACTTGATTATCTCTAACTACAGTTTCGCTGTGTAAAGTCTCTGTGAGAACAAATTGAACCGTGAGAGATTGCCCTAAGCTCTCTGCTGATTTACTTCATTGTTTTAACTTTGTTACTATATCCTTTAAGATGAAGTATTTAAAACTATAAATAGAAGCAGTCCCAGCAAAAAGTAGCGTTAAGAGGCCTATATAATTTACCTCTGGATGCTAGATTATTGGACTATATCTTCAACTAAAACTACGTGCGAGGCCGTAGGTGAGGCCTACGGCCTCTGGTAGTTTCCTTTAGTTGCTACGCGTCTAGTCTCTGGGGTTCCTTTATAAAGTTACCTGCTGATTTCTTCCTTTAAAATATATAACGTTAACTATTACTACAAAGAAAATTCCAGCAAACAGCGCAGTTCAACCATTATAACTAGGGTTATAATTGGGCCATTGACCGAAGAATCCAAATCCATATTATCTAATCATCTATTCCATCCCTTTGATTAGATAACTTAGTTTTAATACTAACCTTTTGTGTTACAAAAGAGGAATCCGACTGTACATTAAGCAGCTTTTCAGCCACCCACTAGTGAACCAGTCTGTAACGGTCTGTTAATAAACCGACGGTCTTGTTACAATTGGGAAGTAATTTTAACCGTTAACACTGGTGTAGCTATATAAATATAGTACTCCTATATCCTTCCCGAAGGGCCCCCTTAACCATCTAATTTCTTTAACAGTTGCTTAGATTAACAGGGTTACAGCTAGATAGTAGCTTCTTAGTAAAAGAAATAATAATATAGTCTTTAGGATATTTTTATCTTCCAACACCTGCTAATATTATCTTATTCTATATTAGTAACTTTTTAATATAAAAATTTAGTTTTTGCAAACTTACTACTACCTTTTCCTTAATTTCTCTTTATTCTACTTATTTACTATATTATAGAAAAGATGTTGAAATAATATTGGATCACCACCACCTGCTACTTCGAAGAATGAAGTATTGAAGTTTCGGTCTGTCAATATCATTGTAATACCCAAATTTTGATCTACTAGACTTAGACTAGGTCTCATGGTTAAATAAACAAAATTGTTTAAAGTAGATACTCAATATGTTACCATATTGTTAGGACTATATTTTATTTATATAAGTTATAAAATTTACTAACTCTTCTTTTATTATTCATATTTATTTCTACTATATAGAATCAGCTTTCGTATGAATTTTTAGTTCAAAATATGACAATACTTTTTTTTTCAATCTTTATAATTTAAAAAATTACTAGACCATAAAGGATATATATTTAAATAATTAATTAAAATATCATTACTTATAAAACAAACTTTAAAGAATTTTTCAACTTTTCTTCTCTATAACTCAAATTTACCTATTTAGTACCTAAACTAGTTCTTACTGAAAAATGTCCATCAGCATCTATAAATCCAGATAATCAACAATTGCTTGCATATTTATCTTTTTTTTTTCTATATTTAATTCGAATTTAATCTGTCCATTGTAAAACATAGATTTTAGGGGTTCTTAAGTACCCATTTGAGTTACAAGAATTCAGATTTATTGATATATAATACATAAGCATTTGAACCTTTCTTTTAGATCCAATTGTATCATTAAAGCTAAATCTCTTAAATCAAATACTTTTTGTATTAATATAACTTACCTTTAGCTGATCTTTCTTTTTTGGCCCTGCTAAGTACGAAGCAAATCTAAAGTCAAGTTTATTAGTATCATTTTAAGGTTTATAGCATATAAATTTTGGCGTACAGTCTCTGAAGATTTTTACTAACATCCTGCTGATAAAGATATAATAAATATATATATCTCTTTCCAGCAATTGGCCAAAGCAGGCAGTATTTTACCTGCTAATACAGGTAACGAGAATAATAATAAAATTGCAGTTATAGCTACTGCTCACCCAAATAAAGTTAATTTATGTAAACTAATACCTGGTGTTCTCATATTAGCTATTGTAGTTATGAAATTGATAGCCCCCAGCAAGCTAGAAACTCCCGAAAGGTGTAAAGCAAAAATAGCAAGGTCTACACTAGGACCGCTATGGCTTTGTAATCCAGATAAAGGTGGATAACAATTATGTTAATAATTTCATTTTGTGTGCTAGAACTCCATATATATACAAGTCTGTAAATTTTATTAATAAGTGGTGTTGTTGTTCTTGCTAACTTATAAGTGATAACCTTGCGAGATGTTAGCCATACTACACCTCACTAGCTAGACATCTTTTAGTAGGCTAACTTCTCTGCGCCTATAGTAAATTTACTCTACGAGCGAAGCACCACAAAATTAACATTATACTCAATAAATCTCTTTATTGTTCGGACTATACTATCATCTCTTACTTATAATCGTTGTCCCATAAGCTCAAATTTTATATTATAAATATTTAACCTCTTTTAAAATAATATATTATATTTTCTATGCATCTTGAGTTAGTAATATGTGATGATTATACATTTCTTTATATTTAACTTGACTAGAAAGTCATCTAAAAACTATTTTATCTAATTTTTAAAGCAAGCTTAAGTAAAAACTACCTTCTAATCAAGGTTTAGTCACTATCTCTTATATTTCACGCAATAATTATCATTTTTCTTACTATTTTTAAGCTCTTGTGCCTATTATTAAGCATACATATTTTGTAAAATAAAAATATTTACTAGTTAATAAAGGATATTTATTAAATATAGGTAATATTATATTTTCAATATTTATAATTAATGCAATCTTAAATAATATCTATATTGAGCTATTTTGTAGGACAATAATAATAATTTATAGATAATTCAAAGATATCTTTATTATTAAGTGTAAGATGCTCTCCGTTTAGTCTCTGATGGGTAAGTAATCTTCTTACCCAGGCGTATTGTCTCCATGATATACGTATAATATGAAACATGAGTAGTATAAAATTTTTATAAGAGTTTCACGCATCGAGGAGAGTTTTATTGCCTCTAAGTTACCAAAGAGCAACACCTTTGTAAAGTGTTCAACCTGTACCTGCACCCCCCTCAATACAAGCAGAAAATATTAATAGTGCTAAACTAGGGGGCAATAATCAAAAGCTTACATTATTTAACCTTGGAAATCATTATTTTATATTCAATAGTATTTTCATACTATAACGGACTATGTCTTCAGCCCTGCTACTTGCCGCCTCACGTATAGTCTCTGAAGATCCAATTATTGGTTTCCTGCATATTGTTCTCATGTCTACAGTTATCTGTTGACAGGTAATTCTATGCATACGGTGAAGTAGTAATAAAAAAATTTTACATTTTTTCACGGCATTTTAAAGGCGAATCGCCCTAGCCGCTACACCTTTACCCTTACCCTCTATTCAAGCCTCCTGACCCTTCCGAGCTTAAGTATATGACTATTAGTTAGATTAGTTCTATTATTATTCATACTACTTTCTAGCTTTTTTATCATATGATAATTATTCGAATAATGATTACTTTGCAGAATAATATCTACAGCTGTAGCTCAATATTTATAATAATGGTATATAGAGCTAAATAATGGATATTTTTCTAAATATTCTTTTACTATCCCTAGACTATATCTGTTTTTAACTTTTATTGCTAAATACTCTTTTCCCGTTATACTAGTTTCTATTCACAATTTTACACCTAAAAACTCCGCAATATCTATAAATACCGGGAAAAAACTTTCTTTCGTACTACTGTCATACAATCCATGTTTAATTATTAATCTGCAAGTAAATTTTTTTTTATTAGTTATTTTTCCTGGTTTTCCTATCTCTTTTATTACACACCCTACATTAAATGAAGCATATCCTTCAAAAAACCCAGCTAATCAAGCGTCTTGTCCCATATATTGTCTTTTTACTGGATACTTTTGAATCTTTAAACCCTTTCTTAGGTTTAATCAATCAATTAAACCATTAAACAATGCTAATTTAGGCGTACGACAGTGAGAATTCATTAATTGCACTATAACTCTTAAATTACTTACAGTTTCGATTACTAAAATACATCTATCTCTATTATGATCTCGGATTTTACCAAATCCTAGGAGATCAGTTAACCTTACGGCTAAGGCATAATCTTCTTTAGCAAAAAATATATACAAAAAATAATTTTTTTTCTTTCCATCATGACAGCCGATGTAACCATCTCCCTCAAAAAGCCCTGCTAAATAAGAACCTAATTCTCTATCCCGCCACTCCAAAGCGGTACTATTTGCCATGTCTGGACCTCCTACCATTAACGGCATAAGAAAATTTCCGAACCCTCCGATTAATGCCGGCATAACCATGAAGAATATCATCAAAATGGCGTGGGCTGTAACTATACTATTATATAATTGATTATTTGATATGAATTGGACTCCCGGTCCGCTAAGCTCTAATCGTATTAAAACTGAAAAAGCGGTCCCGAATAATCCTGAAAATAAAGAAAAAATAAGGTATAACGTACCTATATCTTTAGCGTTAGTTGAATTTAATCATCTTTCCATTCATAACCTCCACCCTGGTGCACTTCCTTTTTGATTCATATTTACTACTACGGGAGAGATGATAAATTAGTTATCACATCATTCCTAGTATAACCCCTATATATATATCTCTCCTTCTCCTT